GCGCTAGGGACTTTCATTGAATCAATCTCGGTATGTCAATCGGAAGCTCAAGAAGAGAGAGTCTCTTCCTTTCAGTAGCCTCTGGTCTTGCAGTTGGGTTTCCCCGCCCAAAGCCTTCTAATGATTCCGTTAAGGCAAATATCCCATAATAAGATATACGAATAAGACGGATCAGACCGAACTGCCAATGCATTCATTCCATCTCCACCGGAATCACCCAGCTCCTTCCCTCTTCTATGAAGTTGAAGTGAAGCTCAATGTGGCGGATGTTCACGGTCTTTCTTGAAATAGTCGGGGCCTACCCAGACCTACCTATAAAAATATGGAGAGGAGAAGAGTATGTATCTAGCCTATAGGATAAATTATGGGGCCTGTAGAATAAGACCATCACTAGCGAATCGGTATCTTAAGCTTGCCTCCTCTTCCCCATAAGCCTCATCTGCACCTGAAGAAGAGTAATCTTTTGCCAAAATGTTCAATATTGACTTATCCCACCTACCCGGTTGCCGGAAGTCCTCATTTCAATTAGCTCCAAACAAGATTTTCTATTCTTATACCTTAGGAGGTAGGATCATCTAGACTATGTTATAGAAATACAAATAGGAAAGGCTGCATAAGCGGAAGAGGGAATTGCTTGAAGAACAAGAAGGGGTGCCATATGATCAATGGGAAGGTGGCGAAGTGAATTATACTGGTTTGAGAGGAATTCAAAAGCAGTATTCAAAAAAGAGTATCTACTCATCTCCCTTGAACACTCTTCTAGGCCCGGGTTGTTGGAGCTTTCCGATTCACCTAAGCCTGCAAAAACCTACTTACAGTTGTTGGTTTAGGAGTGAAGTTGACTGGTAATATCCCTAGGCAACAAGCGTACTAAGGAGTTGAAGAAGCAAGAAAACGGATGCGCTAACGCGCAACGGCTTTCGCGCTAGGCGCTCAGTCCGTTGCTTGTTGGAAGCAAGAAGGGAGGATTTTATTGACTTTACCGTCTTTCACGAGTGAACTCGGGCACGAGCCTACCTTGTAAGAACCAAAGAAGGGGTACTTATAACTGAGAGGTGCCTGGGTAAGCTCTGCTGCCGTGTACCGCGTTGCATCTGGTTGGTCTGGTACGGAGCCTCTTCAGTCATTTGTTTCAGCAAACAGCTGAACGACAAGATGTATCGAAAGTTGGGTACTTCCTCGTACCACACGAAGCCACTTGCTCCATAGGTCGGGGCTTCTTAGCCGCTTAGCTCAGATCCTGGCTCTACAAGGAGCGGATATGATGTCATTCTTCTGGTTCAGGCTTGATCGAGACTTGGGAATCACAAAGCATTCTCCAGTTCTCCCCATTGGTATTGGTCTCCCGTATCCTTACTTCACTTACGCCGTGATCGGGATATTCGATTACTGATCGACATTCTCTTTTCTCCCATACCAGAATGAAGGAATGGACGAACGAATCCACGGCCCATCTTCATGAAAGCAAAGAAGAGTGATCATAAGCCACCTAGGGAGGACAAGATACCATTCATTGACATTGACCATGGACCCGAGGACTTATAGAAGTAGGGGGGCGTCACCCCTATAAAGTGAGTAGGGGCGGCTACCACAAACTAACAAATCAATAAGTTAGAGTACAGGTCGAGAATCCTCCCAATCAATCACTTATTTTAGCCCTGCCACCACATCACGAGGGGAAACCAAGCATTCGCAGGCACAGCAGACATAGGTACCGGCACTACAATCTTGACTATATGCATAGCTTGGCTGGCCTCTACTTCCGTCTCGTAGGAGAAAGAAAAAGAAGATAGGCATCGAAAGAAGCACTTTTTGACTTGCTTTCCATCTGCTATACCTGGTCCAGCCGCATACGACCACTCACTCAACCAATATGGTCACCCTGTCCTACATACGGTGTCCCTTAGCTCCTTCTCCACCAAAAGAGGTCGTCGAACACTGGTTTCACAAGTACTTCCAAGAAGATGTACGCATCAGTTGATGTCGGCACTACTGATAACCGACTCATCCAGCAAGGGAGCTAACCAAATCCGTCTTAGAAAGGGTAAGCAGCTCCCTCCTAGAAAGGAAACAGTTCCGCTGGAGAAGGATCGGGAAAAGGAAAGCCAACCGGTAGCTCTGCCTCCAAGCGATCATGTTGCACCCCGAAGATCAGACCGGGGGCAAGCAGATCCCCAGAGTATATTGGAGAAGGTGGATGATAACGTCCTCGCACATATAAAGAAAATCCCTTGTGTGTATGACGCACTACTTTTGTCCTCAGAACTGAGGGAAAGCCTTACAGTACAGGAGCCAACCGTGTAACGAGGCCGCTATGGTAGGCGCTGACCGTAAAATCAAAGAAGCCATGGCGGCAGGGGCCCAGAAGGACATGTTACTGAAGTCTTCGGATCAGAATCGCCCCTTGTACTGCAAAGGCAAGATCGATACCTTGACAGTGAATAGGGTCTTAGAAGGTGACTTGCAGACGGACGCTTACTTTCTGGTTATTGATGCAGACACTTCGTACAAGGCTATTCTGGGACGCCCTTGGCTTCATGAGAATGCAGTGGTGCCCTCTACTCTCCACCAGTGCTTCAAATACCTGAAAAATGGGAGAGAAGAGACCTTATACGGTGAACGCAACCCGTTCACTAAGGAGGACGCAAACACCACATCTTCCCAATATTTTGTGGCGAACGAAGAGGAAGAGGCTGAGTCAAGTCCCCATAAAACGGTCCATATATATGGCGCAGTTCCCCCACCTCTATCACTCATAGCAGTGTCATCCGATGACGAGCCTTGTGACTTCCCCAGTAAAAAGGGAACGAAGGCTCCTGCAGGCCCATCGAAGACTAGGAGCAGAAAGAAGAAGACAAATAAATCGGTTAACCGCGTAGCCTGCCCCGGGTTGCCGATCCCGTCTTATTTGCAAAAGCAGCCATTAGAGAGCCGTGATCAGGTCGCGGTGCTACCACGCGAAATGCCTCCTTTGAAGCCAACCAGGAGGCAATCTCGTAAAAATATGTTACCCGGATACAGGTCCGAAGGCTTCCTCAACAAGGACTTATTCCTCGTTGAGTACGAATGGAACCGTCCTATCAGCGACAAGTCCGATCAAGAAGTGCCTCTACAAGCCCTCCAATACGGCCTGCCTCCTGGCAGCCCCCTCTTCACAAAGAATGGAATAGGGGCTACGTGGTCGAAGAACCGAATGCAACAGTACGATGATGTATGGGATATTTATAAGTGCCGAGGGGGAAACCGCACGTGGTCTCGGCTACCCCGAGTACATTCGAGATATGCGGATAAAACAGGTCAGAAGCTACCTCAAGAAAGACCGAACGACTTGGGTTGCTGAAACATGCGTGGTCTCGATCCATTCGTACACGTCCGGTTCGGACGATGACGGTGACAGTTCACCATGCAGTTTCCCTGCTAGGAGACCCACCTACCAGGTCGAAACACCTATATCCGGATCGTCAGATATACCTGTGGTCGAAACAACGGAGAACGAAGATAGTGACACCTCCTCAGTATCAGATCCGGTCATGGCTCTCTTCGAGCAAAACCTTGCCCCAGACTGGGAAGTTATGCTAGCCCCATTGAAACAAGAAACAGCATATGCCGAAGAAGGGTCAGAAGCAGATAACTGCTCAGACAAAGAGTCCTCCGATGATGAGACTCTTAGAGAGGAGCAACCGGCACCTAGGGAATTGGAGGAAGGCACACAGGCCACTGTTGACGAACTTGTCGAGGTGGAGCTTGGAACTTCCGAAGATCGCAGGCCTACGTTTGTTAGCGCTCTCCTGTCCGAAAAGGAAAAAGAAGAGTCGCACTACTTAAGCAGTATCGAGACTGCTTCGCGTGGAACTATGATGAGATGCCAGGACTCGATCCGAAAGTCGCTGTACATCGTCTCGCCATCGATCCATCGACCAAACCCGTGAAGCAAGCTCAGAGACGGATGAACCCCGATTTGCAGTTACCCGTCATTGCAGAAGTCGACAAGATGGAGAAGGCCGGTTTTATTGAGCCCTGCATCTATACCAGTTGGTTATCTAACATCGTGGTCGTTCGGAATAAAAATGGGCAGATTAGGGTCTGTGTCGACTTCCCCAAGCATGTCCGAAGGATGACTTTCCTCTTCTTATGGTTCAGCTGAGACTCCTATAGCCCTTTGTTTGCTTCTTGGCTTGCTCTGCTCTTCGAGCTCTTCCTTCGAGCCGTGTTCTCTCTGCGGGCCAAGGGCCACCCATCCAAGTCCGATGCAGGAACCTATTTAGATAATATAATTGACAACCCACGGGGTCACTCTGTCCTTCTATCCAATGACATTTAAAAATATGGAGAGGAGAATGCTTATCTAAATCCTTTTTGTTAAGAACCTTATTTTCGATATCCTTTCTTCTACTGTAAGTCCCATAAAGGTATAGAAAAGTAGTAGATCCTATTCTAGATGGATGAGTAAGTCAAAAGATAGGGAGACCTTGACCAAAGAGATTTAGATGCATAGCTGGACGGACCTCCGATTCTGCTTGTTCAGATGCTGCCTGCGCTTAGCACGGGAAGACTCAATAGAGACCGATGAATCGCATTCTAGGTTCGAACTTCCTTGCTTCCAGCCACTTTCAGACTGAAGAGAAAGGCTTTGGAGTTCTTTTCCCGCGGCTTGACTCAACCGCCTGTGGAATGGCTGTCAATTCTTTCCATTAAGCGATCATAGGGTTCATCTGTCCTTTTTTCTTGTCAAGCTCCGGTTTTTCTAATGAATTCGCATTCCAATCCGCCTGGCACTGAGGAAGGGTAAAGTCAAGACCGGGGCATGGGCGGGTATTGATGCAAGCCAGCCTCCGCCCCCTTTTCCAGGTTACGAATCGGCATCGAACTAAGGAAGAGCAAATCACGGTTTTCATCAACCACTGCTAGACCCTCAGAGACAATTCGTTTGAGACCTAACTGTACACTTTCTATTTTATCCAACTTTCTATACCATTCCATTTTCGACTGCATGCTATCGGAGCTACGTGTACACCGCCGCGTCGAGACTCTCCTCAAGCCACCTGAGAGTGTAGCTTCGCTAACCTCAATGCAGCCGTGATCTTATATACGCAACCCACCTTCAGATCTCATTCTGACTGGGAACACACGAAGGAAAGACTGACCAAGATTCGGATTCAGTTCGAGTTCGCTACTGAAGTGGAACTCTATTCTTATTCCTGGAAGCAAAGCAACCTAGCTAATTACTCTTTATTCTTTACTGGTCAGTATCGTACCTGACTAGACTGTTCGGTGGAGCAAGAGCAAGCAAGCACCCCTACAGCTACCAGCTACAGAAAAGAAGCTGTTGCAAGCTCAAGGATATGGGAACTGACTGCATACTAACGGAATCTATCAAGCAAATTCAAAGATAGAATGAACAATCAGTGAAATAACTTACTATTCTAGTGAGGCAAGTTCAATATCTCACTGGAAGCCCCTACCTATTGGGGTAGTAAGTTATTACTGAAGACAAGGGGGGCCAGCTGTGGCACAAAGCAGCAACTGTCAAGCTTTAGATTGTCTAACCAAAACAATTTGAATAAGCGTCGTTACGAGACTTTTTCCGCCACTTTGAAAAGCCTACTTTTAGCAGGCGAGCGGAGTCAAGTCAAGCTAACGCTTCCCTATCCAAAGGATTTCTTCTATTCTTCACATTCCTATAATGAACTGCTTACCGACGAGTATAACTATAGCTTTGTTCACAACACAACCTGGACCGCGTCGAGACTGTCTTTCTCAAGCTCTCAGGTTCAAGGATTATTCTGATTGCACGAGAGATTGCCCTACCAGCTAACTCCTCTCCTTTATGGGTTGGCTACCGGCATTGTGGCTTGTGACTAGGTTGGTACGGGTGAATTACCATCAAGCCTAAGTTATCTGGTTCTGGCTAATGCCCTAAGAGATTGGCCTTGCTTTGGGTTAGTAATGCTCTAAGTGCGGTTAGTACAAGAAGGTTCTGCGGCTTACTACCATGAGGAAAAATCTCCAAGAAAAGTATCTGATTCTGGGTCTGGTTCTGTACCTTACCCTTACTACCCTAAACTTCGAAGAGATTGTTGCAACTCAACAATTTTTATATAGGGCCACTATTGAATACGAAAGCCCTGTTATCGAATACTAAAGCGTTCCCCTTTGATTCTTATTATCTGTGTTCGCCCTTGGATGACACTTTCGAAAGCATAGATCCACGAGAAATAAGTTCCATAGGGTAACCCCCAGCGTGAAAGTCTCGAAATGCGTGTGCGGGCATTGTTTGCTGCTACCTTGGAACTCCTATTGAGTCAAGCAGTAAATATTATGACTGGCAAAGCAACTAAAGCACCGGAGCTCTTCTAACCAAAACCTATTCTAAAGGAATACAAGGTCAGTCGATACGAGACTTTTGATGCCCCTAAAAGATTTGAATTCTTTGGGTAGTTTAGGAATGGGGTTGGGCAAGAAGCTCGATGCAGGGAGTCCCTAATCTTTTAGATCGATCGGGGCTTTGTTCCTTAACTTAAGCTTTCACCCAAGGTATTTGGCTACTCAGCTTGAAGCAGGAACAGAGACAAGGCGTGAATCCACTGCCCCATCCGATGATGCTCACTGAATACACCTCGAAAAGGAATAAAGCTGTCCACTTGAAGCTGACACCTTAGACTTCCTCTCGGGCAATCTATGAATTAGAAAGCTAAGAACTCCTCAACTCACCCGTTGAGCCTCAAATTTCTCATTTCTGTAAAGAATCGCTAGAACGCGGTGGGACCCACCTCTGGGCTCTGAACCCTAAAACAGGTTCGAACAGCTCTTTCTTTGTAATAAACTAAGCTAGATAGGAGATATTTAGTGGTTCGGTAATTGCCTAACCTTATGAAGGGGCTTTCTACCAGATGCCATACTAATGGTTTCGCGGAGAATGCTTAAGCAAGAATTCCCACAGCCGATTCGTACCCTATTCCTAAGGCTCTAGCGGAATCCTCGACTACTGAATTACCTGATGAGGAGATAGCTCGAACAGCGGAAATCCCTGATTGAAGCGGAATCTCCTCTCCTGGGCCTAGTCCTCTTTCTTTAAGAACTTAGCCGGGAATGAACTTATTCCTTTTCTATAAACTATATTGATTCCTTAGCATCGATAAGAATTCCTCAGCTACATTAGCTACAAGAACTAGATCAGCACAAAAACCCTGATGATGAAATAAACCAAGATTTTACCATGAAGGGTCGTTTCTGTAACTCACTGAAAACCGTCTTTACATTGGATGGTTTGGTGTTTTGATGATCCCTACTTCTGTATTCCTTCATTGCTGCTCCTCCAGTAGATATTGATGGTATTCGTGAACCTGTTTCTGGATCTCTACTTTACGGAAACAATATTCTCTCAGGTGCCATTATTCCGACTTCTGCAGCTATAGGTTTCCCTCCTTATGAACTAATTGTTAGACACTTCTTACTTGGTGTAGCGGGTCGTGAGTGGGAACTTAGTTTCCGTCTCCCTTGGATTGCTGTTGCAGCTGCTACCGCAGTTTTATTGATCTACCCAATCGGCCAGGGAAGTTTTTCTGATGGTATGCCTCTAGGAATCTCTGGTACTTTCAATTTCATGATTGTATTCCAGGCTGAGCACAACATCCTTATGCACCCATTTCATATGTTAGGCTTTATCGGCTCCCTATTCAGTGCTATGCATGGTTCCTTGGTCACTTCTAGTTTGATCAGGGAAACCACAGAAAATGAATCTGCTAACGTCGGTCAAGAGGAAGAAACTTAGAATATCGTAGATGCTCATAACCGTCCGTTTAAACAACTCTCGTTCGTTACACTTCTTCTGGTATCTGGTTCACTGCTTTAGGTATCAGCACTATGGAAATGGTTTCAATTTCAACCAATCCGTAGTTGATAGCTAATTCAGACTTGGTATGGAAGTTATTCATTCCCCTCTAGACCTAGCTGCTATCGTACTCCCCTAGTGCTTCCATCCAGCCGCTTCACTAATGTGAATAGGTTATACAGAAGGGTGGGTTGGTTATATACTCTTATGCGCGTTCCTTCTTCGAACCTTTTGGTATGTATTGCCCCGATCTACCAGACAAGAAACTCAATTCCGCACTGCTGCTGAGTCGTCGGACTTATCCACCAAGGGATTCGTGGAATTTCTGTGGATTGCGTTGGGGGAAATCTACCAAAGCTAGGCAGATAGATAGACTCCTTTCCCGCTGCTAAGGGAAAGCAAGAAAAAAAATGATTTGTTCCGGTATGCAGGTACTAAGAGTCCTCTCACTACCAACCAGCAGACATCATCTGGCTGGGTCTTGCCGGTATCAACAAAAATAACCAAATGGAAACAGCAACTCACTATGGCTCTTGGCCCAGACAACGTCCTAGGCGTAGGGGAGATCGGAGCAACAGGGAACGCCTAGACGACGTTTCACCGTGGGCTGCAGTAAGTAGATCGAGAGGTCGTTCCGCCCCTTGTCCCCGAAGAAGGGGAATTTTTTCTCAAAAAATCTTGCTCCAATCTGACCTAGCTGGCGAGCGATCCCAGTTCGCGACAGAGAACAAGACAGCAAGCGAGCGTACCTTTGTTCGCTTCTTCTCCACCAAGCACGGAAGTTTAAGGATAACTGTAGGTCGGTGGCTACCTAAGGAAACTCCGATTCGATCCGTCCCCCGGCTGGGAGGCATCTACCTCATCCCGATCACAAGGAGAGGTTCACTATGATGGGGGGTACTTTTATTTTTCCCTTCCGGAAAAAATGAAATGAATAGGGGACCATCCTTTTGTTGCGGCATGCTCCTCAGATTTACGGATTCGCAGGGGGCCTCAGGCCCTACTTAGTTGACTGACAATGACAAAGGCTTGCGAAACCCCTTTCCTTTTTGTTTGAATAACCCATTCTCATTATCTTTCATAAGTCAAGTGGGCAACCCTATAGGTCCTTAGTAGCGTTGAGAAATCCGGTGAAAAGAAAGCGATTTACCTTTTTTATCTTATTTCGAATATAATAGAAATACTAAAGAAATAGATTCTGAATTCTATTATAGGCTAGCTTGACAAGCAACCCTTCCTCTTGATCTGAGGTGCGAAGATAAATATCTTTTTTTTTATGACTTCCACTTTCCAGGGAAATGAAAGAAAGGGTTTCCCTGTAAGCCCACACCTGTGTAGAGTAGATCGTTCAACACCTGCGGCACAAACCCATTTTTGACCTATTGGTCCTAGTATCATAGGCGACCGAACGGCCGCCCCCTAATTACTAGACCAACCTGCTATAATAATTCCATAAACACCTAGCGAAGATATGGCAAACAAATAAAGTAGCCCTATGTTCGGATCTGACAATACCATACCATAATCAAAAGGTACAACGGCCCGAGCGACCAGACTTAACATAAATGTAGCCACTGGAGCCATTCTAAAAAGGGAGAAATTAGCACTACTTGGTGAAATAGGTTCTTTTAGAATCAATTTCAAACCATCTGCTAGAGGTTGTAACAATCCAAATGATCCCACTACATCAGGACCCTTTCGACGTTGCACAAAAGCCATTACTTTACGTTCAGCTAGCACTAAAAAGGCTACTCCTAGTAGAAGTGGTAGAATTATTCCAAGTATTTCAGCTGGAACAGCTATGTACATTTTTTATTTGAGATTCGCTCATGATCTGGTCTGGTCGACCCAATCATGATATTGAAGGATGGGACCTTTTCTCGAAAGACTCCGGATCCTTGAAGATGGTGCAACATCGAATCCTGTTACGTTACCCTCACTTGCTTTCTTTACTGAACGAAGTGAAGGGAAACTAGTGTCTGAGAGTAAGCAAGCTACCTTCATCTTCATTTTGGTAGAGTCAATAAGCGAGGAGTCAAGCATTTACTTTTCTAGTTATAGACCGGGCTAACGTGGGATCCGCTCAAGGACCTACTCTACTGGTTTAGGTAAATATCTTATGCTGGGGAACTATGCGCTTTTCAAAAAAGGTCGGAATAAGATTATAAATATATATATAAAGAACACCGGCCGGCTGCTTTTTATTTATGCAAAAAAAAGACAAAACGGGATGGAAGGAAATTTAGATATCTTTGAAAGGGTTGAAATGGGATTTGATTTGGAGCATCTCAAACGAGGAAGCGGAAACTTCTTGATCTACGCCATTGGGCGATCTCTCTTTTGGTCCGGTGGAAGGCGAGTCAGCAAACGAACCCAGGAGCTAGACGCCACTCCGAGCGGGGGAAGCTCAATTGAAAAGGAGAAGTCAGGGTCTTGTATTGTACTAGTAGCTTCATCCCGTAACCCCTCAAGAAAGCCCTTGTTCCGTTCCAGCTGATAGCATGCTGGATACTTCCTTTTCTATTGTTAGATATGGATTGTAAACAGCTATAAAATAGCAAGCCATGAAGCCAACTGCCCTTCATTCTATTAGGGAGTTGGAATAGCTGTTTTGATTGTCAAGGTGAGAAAAAGGACCGTCCCAGACCTATCAGGAAAGGGGAAAGCAACGAGAATCTTTCTACCTTCACGGGTGAACCTGGAGGAAATAAAGATACCCTTCACTCATGCGAGCAACGGGGCGAAGAGTCACGAGCTCTATCTATGAGAAAAGAACTGGGCTTTGTCAAATACATCCCATTCCATGGAATAGCTTAAACGGAGAAATGATGGCACCGCCCCGGCATAGAATGGAATTGATGAGGTTTACCCAGATCTTGATCTTCTATCCATCATGTCTGAAACAAGAAAGCCCCTGTTCCCGATTCTATCAGTGATCGTATGGAATAGATTGAGCTGCTTCCTCTTTCGTTCAAGCTTACTGAGTTGAACAGGAATGAGACTGAAGGACAAAAAGCTGGTGTTTCCGAGCTCGATCTTGTGATTGACTCATTTGCTTTTCCAATGTAAGGAATGAAAGGGGAAGGGGCTCAACCCTATAGATGCTTCCTGCTCTAAGAGAGATTGGATAAAGAAGGAAGAACCTATTAGGGTACACAAGCGATTCTCTGAAAGAATCCGTTCCCCCACTTCTCTTGAGAGGTCCCTACTTCATAATAGATAGGAAATCGCCAAAACCTTGTAGCTCGCTATCTTATTTGCAGCAACCTTCTCATGGCTTGATTAACCAATTGATAAATAGACAGAATCCAATGATGATCGTGTTAGCAGAGACTATCGATGGATTGGATGCCTTAGCACAAGCGCTAAGCGATAAGAATTCCTCGAAAGAAGCATATAGTTATGTTATAGGTGCAGGGGGTCAAAGGGCTTGGGCAAAGCAAAGCTGGCAAGGCAAAGCATGAGGGGCATACGGCATTGCCGGTCGAATAAGCAGTGATTCCTGCTCGGCACTTGCTATAGAAGAAGCAGCAGTTAGCTCTAACACGGGACTGAAGTCACTTCAGGGGTTAGCTCTGCAAATGTTGAAAGAATAACGGCAGCTAATTCATCCGCATCTGTTGGAGGAATGGTGGAAGGGATCGATCCGGTGAAAGGCCAAGGCAATAAAGAAGAAAGACCAGGCGCAGGGCATAGTACAGAAAAGATATTCCTGATTCAAGTCTTGGAGGAAGGTTAAACTAGCTCGACCATAGGGAGAGGGAGTTTACTTGCTCGACCATAGGGAAAGGCATATTCTCTGCCAAAGCAGTTTTCTCGTTTCGCCGATAAACGAAGAAAGAACAAAAGAACAATGGTATTCATTTTGAAGTCTTTATAGGAAAGAGCGGATTCTCCTTGTATCCAGTACCTGGAAAGGAATTCTGTATGGCTCAGAGGTGCTTAAGGCTGGTCTGAGATGGAGACTTGGAGATGGTTGCAAGGTGAAATTCTGGACTTATATTTTGGTCTTAAGATTGCTTGGAAACTCAATATTCCTAGACTGATTGTGGAATCAGACTCTTCCCTAGTGGTAAATCTGATCCGAGGTCATTGGGAGGATACTCACCCTCTCCATGGTTTACTTTCTGAGTACAGGAGTCTGTTAAATGGGAATTGGGATTGCAGCCTTAATCATGTATACAGAGAATGTAATTGTGCAGCTGATAGGCTTGCCTATTTGGGTCATGGCTGGAATCTGGGCTTGCATGAGTTAGAGACCCCTCCTGAAGATGTTTTGATTAGTTTAGAAGAGGACAAGATGGGCCTGGCTAGGCCAAGAATGATTGTTAGCTAGTTTGTTTCTTTTTGTGATTCGCCGACATAGCAGTTAACGATTCGCCGACTCTTTTCTCGGTTCGCCGACAATGATAGGGGTTTTTCGATTCGCCGGCATTCCGCTATTCGCCGGTATAATGAAGACCCCAAATTCTTGTTTTTGATTCTCCAAAGTAAAATTAAATATGTAAGCGGATTGGTGTGGAACTAGATCCTCTGTTAGAGTTACAGTTGTTGTGTAGCCGGGTTCACCCCCAATGATACGAAGGGCTAGCTTTGCTACCCGAAAAGGCTACTTGCTTGCGGGACCCTTTCGTTTTCGAGTTTGCCCATACTTTTTGTTTGAACAGATATTATGTTAGTGTTCCGTCTTAGGTCGAAAAGAAAAAAGAAAAGTCAAGAATCCGTTTCTAATTTCGAATCTTGTTTTGGAAGTAGTATTCCCTCTTTTTTTCTTCCTCGTTCGACGGATCCAGTTTGAGTCTGTGTTCAGCTAGGAATAAGAAAAGGATCTTATGAAACTATCCAAGGGTTTTCTCGGGCCTGGTCATCTGATACCTAACAGAATTCTTTTATATAGAGACCAAAGTTCCGAATCGAGAAAAGGAAGTTTTACAATCACTGACTGAAATCCATTGTCTTGTTGAATCCTACTTAGCCGAATATGGAGGTACTTATGGCAGAACGGATCAATCTGGTCTTTCACAATAAAGTGATAGACGGAACTGCCATGAAACGACTTATTAGTATATTAATAATTATAGGATCTTCTTAAAGTGAAAGTGAAGAAAAAGGGATGAGTAATGGTAGTAATAAAAAGCAGGAAAAAGAGTCCATTTTGAGGTCTCATAATCAAGCATCAAGGAGTTATGTGCGCGCTGCGCCCCTTTGGTTGGAGCGCTTTGCTTGACCTTATCGTTTCCATATAGAAAGAGTTGCTTTTGATTGAAGAGATATATCCCCCCGCTTTCCTCACATACCATGGCAAAGCCAAACTCAAACTTTCATTGGATCGAGAAAGGCAGTAGTAGTAGTAAAAGCTCCTACTTCAAAGGCAAGAGGGATCCCAAAAGCGAATCTCCCCCTTCTACTGTTTCATAGACAGAGTCAGAGTCCTCAAGAAAGATTTTGGAAAGTATTGAAAGGGGCATTGTGGGCGGAGATGGAAAACACTAATTTTCCGTAGTTTCCGGGATTCTTTCAGCTTAAGATTGTGATTGATCAAGTGATAAGTAATGTTATGAGGGGTTTCATTTTCCTCATGTCTTGAGACGCGCACATATGCTTGTATCGTTCCTACTATCAATCAATCCGTCATACAGAGGCATAATTCAAAAAGAAGAAAACGAACTTCCCAATAAGTCCTGAGGGGTGACTGCTTTCTTTCCGTAAAGTTTACTGGAAGACTACTAGCGTCCTGCTCTTAGGATTACTCTTTCAATCTGCAGGATCAGATGACGAGTCCATACAGAAGGCGAACATTGAGGGACGGTCTGTCAAGAGGCGATAAGAAGTAAGAAGAGTCAATAAATCTGACTCTAATGAGTTGGAAGGGCAGTGAAAACCATGTTTGGAATTGAATCAAATAGGCATCCCGAAATCATGCTAAAGCAAGAGGCCGGCTAAGGTAATGAAATTCAACACTGGACATGGTACGGAAGTGATCGCAGAGAAAGAGAGCAGGCTACGAGCAGGGAAACCTTGCGTTTGCTTTGTTTGCGCAGGCTACGTTTGAGCTTTTTAGATGGTAAATCAGGGAAATCACTTTCATTGGGACAGAACCCAGTAGTAAGGGCATTAGCGAAGGTATGATTCACATCTCTAGAGTTCTCTATAGTTACATTAGAATAGCGATCTTCACTCGGCTAGATAGTGCTAGTTTGATTTCTTGCTTGTAGGGATTATATAGGCTATATTCCAGGTATGCTTGAAAGGCGAAGAGTCCTATTCTTCTTTGCCTTTTTTGTCCTATAGTGGGATTTCATAAATAGAGTAAAAACTACAGTACAAGCAAGAACTATAGGGACGTCAGTGATTCTGTTAGCAGATGAATTATCAAGAGTTCCCTTTTCAATGCCAGGTAAACTGAACCTCTTTTTTCTTACGTGGTATACTAAACTTTATTCAAGCTGTTTTTATAGGGAATATCAAAACAAATAAAATAGCTCTATTCAACAATTGAATTTCCTTATCTTATTAAACTCATCTCCCTCTTTATAGATCCGAAAAGCGGTCTAAAGCCAATATCGATGAAAGGGGCGTAGCGGGAAAAACATAAGCTTTGATAGGTTAGCTAGAAGAATCAAGAGAATAACGAAATTCGTAAGAATTCTTCCCAATTCCATGGTACTTCAAAAGTAGTCATTCGTATTGGTGACTCTTAGCTTCTTCCTTTGCTGGAATTGCCATTTTCGGCTTCTGAATTTGTACCTTTCAATAGCCAGTCTAGAAGCCCTAATGTTGTAAGGCACGTGACTGCATTCCTAAATACTCTCTCTGGTTCCTTCCCGAAATTGACCTGCTTACACTGCACTGCTTCTTCTGTCAAGACAGGCAGGCGGTTATCGACCTTTTCGCAAGCATAACAACGGCCATCGAAAGTCACGGCAGCTTGCTCGAGAAGGTAGAAAGGCATTGAGAGCTCCCTCAGCAACTACTGGTTTAACACCAGACCAAAACGGGGTCCAATTTCCGTTGTTCCTAGAGTTTGAAGAGTTTGGAACCCCAGGGGCAATGTGTGCTCCTTGTTTCCGCTGTTGTGTGGAAAAGATCGAAGAAGAGTTCCGGCCTTACCACCGGGGTATAATAATAATAAGCTGCTTGTGCTTTCTTTCAATGGCTTGTTGGGTTGGGGCAATGGATGAATGATGGGAGGGCGAAGCTCTTTGTTCCAGTTGTTCCTGACGAGTTCAGCTTTATGAGCTGTTAGCGTAGGAAGGGAGGAAGGAGAAGAGTTGATGAATGAGCGGCCTTTCTTTCCATAACTGGAGAATCCAAGTATCCGGCCCACGCCCTAGCACGCAAAGTAGAATCAATCTATCCTAGCACGCCCCTCAGTGCGCTTTGTCCTTCTTTGCCGGCTTTAGCTGCTATCAATGAGACAATGCCCAATGGAGGGCTATGAAATGGGTGTAGCTCAATCATCTGCTATTCATCCTCTCCTACGGCCTTCGCATATAAGTTCCAGAGGTGAATCTCGATTTGGCCATTCGCGATCGAGCACAACCTAGGAAGAGTTGTACGCCTACCTCCCAGACTAAGGGAAGAAGGTCTCAGATCTATGTAGTTCTAGACCCCTTTTGTGAAACCAGTTCCTGTACTGTTTTTGAATGAAGTAAAGTAATCTGGTGGAAGGGGCCCACCTCCCCCTTATCACGGAAGCAACCCAACCAAGGAGAACTCACCATGACAAGGGCCAGCGATAAGCTAATCTCTCTACTCAAAATAATGGCATTCACCCGGAGCAGCTTCACTTTTCATTGTTTCTCCTCCGGAGGGGTCGGGAGTTCCTTGACATTAGAGTCCAGTCCTCCTAAAATAAATAGCATTTTTAAATGGTGGCCCTCGTCTATAAAAAAGAAGTACTCCCGCTAAAGCAATTGTAGTAGCTCCGATGGAATGAGAAATCATGTCCTTCGTGCGCATAGTCCCATCCCCGCATGATTTTGACAAGCTCATCGCCTGCCTTAGACGGCGTCTTCAAACTTTGTCTAATTTGCGGTTGGTTTAGGTTTTCTATCACCTGGTCAATTTTAAGCCGCTTTTCCGCGTCAGCGGCGTCGATGTCCAATGATGCGATGACTTTTTGGACGACATCCGAACGTGGGGACCTTTCCGAAAAAGTGGATAGAAAGATCTGGACCTTAAGTTTTAGGTATTCAGCCTCCTCAACGGGCGGTTCCACCGGTGGAATGTTTGGCGCAGCCTCTGGTTGGGGGGCGGGCTGTTCCAATTCCCTAAAGAGAGACTCCCCGCTTATGCCCGGGGAAGATATTTCGAGCGAACCAGGATTTTTCCCAACTCCCTGAGAAGGCTGCGAATTGATTTCTTCCCCCGGTTCGGCGGGATTTTGAACCCAATCGAAATGAATTTGCTTTTCAACTTCTTTGATTGATCTGCTTTGCTTTGTTTCATTTTATTCAAATTATAGCTATATGAGACTGACGTTATTTAGGACCGAGGGTCTTGCACCACTGATCTCATGCTTCTGTTCGACTCCTGACTAGCCGCACCTTTTCAAGCAAGTAAACTAGTTGCTTCGCTTCGCTTAGCCTACTGTGTAGCCTTCTTTCACTGTAAGTAAGGTAAGGATTGCTTCTTGCTAGCGGTATAAGCAAGCTCGGGTAAACAGATGAGCTGGCAGACGGAGCTACGGCCGGTAGGGGAAAAGGTCTGTGTCTGTGAAACAAGCAAGCTTAGCTTTCCCTCTTTTCAATCTATATCAGATCCTCCTTCCAATACCTTTTAGCTTTCCTTTAGCTGCTACTTTTTCCCAGTCCACGCCCAATCAGAGTAGTCAGTGTGCCTGCTCCGTCCTTCTTTGACGAAATGGATGCTGTAGGAGAGGTTTATAAGAAGAAGCTGCTATTGAATCTCCGGCTTGGGACAGAAGGAACTCAACCAGTTCTCGTAACCGGTGCTATTGAATATGCTGTGGGAAGATAAGACCACGTAGCCTTGCTATGCAAAAGGAATTGGACTTGCTAACCCAATTGACGGGAATGGATGAGCAAGAAGAGACAGATTGATGACAAGAGGATCCAACAAATCCAGATCCAGATGGATAGGGCTAATACATTCCATAAGGATGCTCAAATTCATGAAGTCTAATGTCTCTTGATTCTCCAAACCAGTACCCACTTTCGACACAGCATATAATGATGGATCGATATGAGCAGGATTTGAATCCAATGTCGTTCACGTACCAGTCCTCTTTTGATCATCATCCCCTTATCGATGAATACGGAAGGGCGAATCCGGAGATTATCCGTACGTCGTCCAACCAACCCTATAGCTGGAAACCTTTTCTTCGGGGTCGATTGACTGAAGGATCTCCCTTCCCAGATGACCTTGCAAAGAATCTAAGCCCAGGACATCATTACACATTCATTATAACCAATCTGAACTGATGATTGGTTTGATTTCTCTTCTTAGAGGGCTATCACCCGAATAGACTGAATTAGTGAAGTATGGAGGAGGAACTTATTTACCTCTACTAGTATGTGTTACTAGCACCCAGATTTATTGCTAGTCTGACCTTTTTCCTTTCCTTCCTTACGTTCTTACTTCCTCCCTATCGGGAAATCAATCGATAAGATAAATTATATTAGTAATAGAATAAGTAAGCATCCAAGGATTGCACTCTCTGGGTGTTTCCGTTGGGATAGTTTTGAATCCTATAAGAATAGTTATCTAGACATAAACTCATGGTACTCCCCCAACTCCTAGGTTAGCTACAGCAGTTCTGGCATCAGCTTCTCGAGGGAATTCGAAAGTGGCATTTTAGCTCCTTTTCGTGAAACAGATCGGAGATCAGGTCTTATCGATGAATACGTCTTTTTCCCAAGTACCCCTTTTTCCTTTCACACGCTAGTGCCGTTCTCCTATCTTTGATACTTCCTTAACGGAAGCTTTCAAAGACATGTCACGTGTGTAGCTTGTTCCACAATTACACGGTTCTGCAGGTATCCCCTAACCTAATACCCGCTACTCAGGGTTGAAAGTAGCTAAATCGCCTGTCTAACAGATCTACGAATAGCCAACGCCCCTCCCCTCCAAGCCTGTCTACTCTGGAAAACAACAAAAAGAACTCCCATCAAATCAACAGCCCCTTGTTGGCTGTTGGCCTGACCAGATTTGTTGATGGAAGGTCCTTGTTAATCCGGGTCCCCAAGGAGTGTTGATTAAGAGGCCCCAATAGTCTTATTGGAAGAAAAAGGTCCCCAGTTGAATAAGGACATTGAAAATGGAGAAAAAAGCCCTTGGTTCGAAGGAAATCCGGTCACCGGGCTTCTTCTAGAAGCACAGTGTACTATCTACTGTTCCTTCTTTCTTTAGTTATAGAGTAGACGGGAATGCAGAATAGAATCATCAGAATAATGGTATGATATTCCGGTTTGGTTTGAAGGAGGGATATTCTATCTAAGAGAAACGGGCGCTACACGCCTAAAACCAGTATAGACTAATAAGCTAACTGGGAATAAAAGAGAAATCCAGTTTATGAATAAAGGAACTCCTAAGTTCCATAGTGGAATATGTAGTCCGGATTACGGTAGCAGTTCCCCCAATAACGGTTACAGCAGGTCTCTTAGAGCCAGTTATAGTAATAAGGATGAAAACTCTTGGTCTTCATCAGTTCACCCAAGATCGGCAGGACAAAGAACTACTAGGTTTGTGCCAGAAAAGCGTCTTGCGTGACGATCAAGGGTAAAGAAAGAGATTCATCAGCTATGGAATCTGACGGGTATCGGTATTGAACAGAGGGGGCTGTTCACAAAGCATCCCGTGGTGCGCTTGGGAAAAAGTCTCGGGCTTAGAGGTATGGATGGTCCCCACTAAGGCTTGCCTACTGCTTTGTTACCAGAACAGGATCGATTGAATCTTTTCCCAGTGCCCATGCTCCTACTCCTTTGGCTGGTGCCAAATCAAAAAAAGAAGTGGAAGCTTGCCCAGTAGGCAGTTAGATGTAACCATGCTGGCAGTACTATGATAGCCTTAGAGCTTGAAGGTCTCTGTCCTGATGCTTAGATGCGAGGTTGAGATGAAGAAGAGGATAAGCAGCTGTAAACAGGGCATGCTGTTCTTCTAATACAATTCAAAAGTGGTAGCGTTTGAATCGATCAAATGTGAACTATGAGACGCTTGCATTTGCCGGGAAATTATCTGCTCTTTCACACCAGGGATTTGCCCCTGAAGTAGAGAGTAAGGGCTGGTCTTCATTATAAATTTCTGGAACTCGTTTACGGGCCATGAGTAATGCTTTCCACCCTGGTTCACCGGTGCTTAGAGAACTACCTGGGATGCTTTACAAGCGATAGACCAAGGGAATGGGTACGTTGGTTACCATGGGTTGGTATACAATACCAAACCAAACAAAGACCGTTTTAAGTGATATATGGGCGCCCACGACCTTCCTATACTCATGAGTCCGTCCAACAAAGTGCATCAAGTTGATTGCGACTGGATTGTGTTTTGCAACTTTGAAAGGAAACTGAAACGAGAATTTTCTTTGGGAAGTTCAAGGCTGTCCGTGTCCCGGAAGAGGAAAAGGTCACCATCACCAGCATCTATCTTACCGGTGATGCGAAGGATAACCCGGTTGGAGGCTTTTGTAGCTCCCTTTCTTTACCTCCCAACTAGGCTAGACTCTTGAAAGCTGCTCTAACATGGCTTTTCTTTTAGTCAAAGTCACGATGAGATCAGGCTTACTTGTAGTTGGACTCGCACTAAAGTAGCTTTCCTTCCCGGGAACTGAGTCCTACCCTTCTCCCTCGGATTGGAACTCTCTTCATCATCGTAATATAATGATCGAGACCGGATGAACAACTAAAGGCATATGACGCTCCCTAGCTAGGAACTTTTTATTCGAATTCCACTTCTCCACTCAGGTTGAACTACTCACTCTGGCTCAAGCTCAACTCAAATCAAAGGAATTCTTATCGCTTGCTAAGGAATGCACCTTCCTCTTTGAAGGCAGTTGCAGTCCTAGGGTCTTCTTTTAGCGAGTGGTAAGATCCTCTTGTAAGCCTTTCTTTTTGGAATCTCTTGTGTAAGCTAGCAAAGTAGCTCTTTCTTTTTCCTGTGAGGATGAGCAAGACAGCGCAGTAATGAATAGTAAGTCTATCTCCTGAGAGGATATTTTCCTTTCCACGGTCTAACTATGAGTAGAAAACGGGTTCTTATGCAGTTGAAGTTGGACTTTCTTCCTTTCCTTCCCTCTTCATTGGAAACTTAGTTCGTCCTTATCCCGTTCGTGCCCTACGACTAGTAGGTCACTCACTAATCCCCTTAAGAGGTGCCTAAGAAGGATATTGCTTAAGGAAATTCATTAACAGCTTATTCAGATTTCATGCCAAACCTCCTTCTCTTTCAACCGGGTATTCCCACTATGTCTAGATTTGAATAAGGGGCCTATCGCTTTGATTCAAAAGTTGCTGATTCAATAGCGGCAGATTCTATCACATCGGGTCCGAGAACAAAGATGAAGAAGACTGGAGGAGTGGGATCTTATTATTTCTTAAATACGGTAGGACCAAAGGCAACTGCTTCAACAATCGCTTATTTCACAGCGCCTTTATCTTCTAGCCTTTTGCCTGCTTTTCTTAGTCCTTTTCCGCGTAAGAGTAAGCTTCTTAGTTTGCTTACCATGCTACCAGTCCTAGCTACTGATACTGACTCTAGAAACTTGAATCAGAATCTCGTTCACTCCCGGCTGAGTAAAAAAGATTTGTGACAACAGAGGGAAGAGCCTATCTGTTCTCTTTCTCTATCCTGGAGCCACATTGACTCATTTATAGCACAGAGATGAAAGACCGGCTTAACAAGAGCGGAGTCGTTTACAGCTATCTTATCTTCTCTACCGCTCCGTGGGCTACTGCTTCTCGAGTCGAGCTAAGCGCAGGGCTTCTTCCAGATCCGGAGAACAGAGCAGCAGCAAGACCCGCGGATTCAAGAGTATCGGATTCTGTTAGCTTCCTGATCGAAAACGTGCTACTCCTACGGAGACTGCTGCGGATTCAATACAATAGGCTAAATTTCCTCCCAATCCACAAAACTAGAACTACTGGTGATCCTACAACTTACTTGCTTTCGGACTTCCTGGCTGAAGAGCAAAGAGATATCTATTTTACAGTAAAGCTGTAGCTTCATCTCATCTTAGAATAGCTATTTTCGGTAATAATGAATGAACTCAAAAGCCATGAGAAGTTACCAAATGAATGTATCAAGTTACCCTATTCATTTATCTTCGCTTCTAAAAGCCAAATTGGAGTGATAAAAGGATTTCGAGTACAGTCAATCCCTGCGCAGAAATACATGATCCCGATCAGCAGTATTTGATAATTTCGCTAGAAGGACTCCATTCTTTCCAATTCTCCTAGTTCCGAGAAATGAAAAAACAGAGATTTTGAGTTCGGACGCAATTCCATCCTCCTTGTTCTACCCGAACATAGGTAGTGTTAACCGCCAACAAGAGGAGCTGGTGCAGTAGTGGGAGTAATTGGATCTCTTCTTGATGATGGACAAGGCACGGCACTTTCTTCATTGACAGTGAGCAAGGTCGTTGACTTCCTTGATTCATGCTCAGTCCCCCTTCTTTCTTTCATAACCTTACCGGGAATACTAGGGAACAGAACCCATGGTTCATAAAGACGGAGCGGCATATACTAAACCCGACTCCCGGTGATAAGCCACTATTCGTTCGATAGCGGAAGTCTTCATTTGCTTTACCACTTGTAAATCCTCATAGACTGTTCTAACTAAGGTTATGGTTGTCGATCCATTATTTATGAGACCCGAGAAAGGACTTTTCATTTGCAGATCAATCATAATTGAGGAATTACATCGTGACAAGAAGATGCTACCTTCTTTTTATGGTAAAGCAATAGTTTTTTTATGTTCCCAAGGGAACCAGGAAGAGCCCATCTTGGAGCTGACCCTACATCCACGGATTTCTATTCCAGATTTTATGTAGGTATTTTCACTAGCTTGAGCCGGGCTGAACCATTCATCCTTCATCCACCTATCACCAAATCGGCTTAGCCGAGACCAAATCCACTTTTTATAGTCTAAACGCGTAATGGCACTATGGCAGGCACCAAGATCACTCGTTTTGTACCGGTAAGCCACATGCCAAAGAATAACTTTGGGCTCCCTATAGAGCAAAGCCAAAGCAATCAATCATCTTCACTTAAGCTTTCCGAGTCCAAAAAAGGTATAAAGGGAATAGCGTTCAAGGAAACCTATCGTAAGAAAAGAACCCGTTCTACCTTTTCCAAAGATTAGAAGGTACTAGTCTCTGACAAGGACAAGTTTGGTGGAACAGAAAAAGGAAGCCGCTTACGAGCAGCTTTCTCTCATACGTCATTCTATTCGAGAGCCGGGGGGAGAGGTCTAACTGCCCGTAACTAAGGAGATAGATCCCTTTATCCGTTCCGTCAAAGAGATCACCTCCGTGCAATACAGAGTGATAAGCGCGCAGTATAGCATTGAGGAGGATATATCAATATGCCACCATCTCTCTCAATATGCACTCATGAATGCTCGGTATAGGAAGCACCTATCTTTGTCTTTGGCTTTCCAGACAGACGCGTTAAGCAAGTCAGTCAGTTCAATGGGGTTGATTGGGAGGATTCTCGACCTGTACTCTAACTTATTGATTTGTTAGTTTGTGGTAGCCGCCCCTACTCACTTTATAGGGGTGACGCCCCCCTACTTCTATAAGTCCTCGGGTCCATGGTCAATGTCAATGAATGGTATCTTGTCCTCCCTAGGTGGCTTATGATCACTCTTCTTTGTTTCGAAGATGGCGCCCCTCTATCTTAAAGCTTGCGGCTCGCTCTTCCCCGGAAAGAAAGTCATCTCCTCGTTCACTCTGTTCTCCATCTCTTTCCCTATCTGCTCTTGCCCAACGATCGATCTTGTAAGATCGGCTAATTCAAACGGATTCACTATCTCTGGTTCTTGGTGGACTGGCTGAAAGACTGTTCTCACCCAGGTCCTAGTACCAGTCCGGATCTGTTACAATACGGCGAAAAACATGAGTTAGCGAGCTAAGCCATTTTTGAATCTATAGTTGTAGAAACCATTGGGAATTCAATTATGCTTCCTTCACTTCGATCTCTGCCACTCTCGCGTGGTCGGAGATAGAAATGCGCGTGTGGTCTTGCCCAAGAGGCGAAAGGCCCAAAGCTCAAACAGCATTAAGCCGAATTACATGGAATGGTATGACAGATTGAACAAGACTCAAGGAGTGCAAGAAAAAGTCCAGGCATCTGCTCCGCCTGCCACTCACCTTTTAAGCATCCGGGGGGATATAGCTCAGTTGGTATAGTTTCGCTCTTGCAATTGGGTTGCGATTACAGGTCAAAAAACCCATCCTGGACCAAGCAAGGATCCTTCTAGGCCAACTACTCTCATCTCAGCAGATCTGATGGATTGAGGAAAATCATTGAAGAATATATTCACTTCGCCCTAACAGCAGGACTAGACTAACCAGCTCTACTCACTTGCTTCCCAACAGTAAAGCTATTTTTCCTCTAATACTAATAAAGGACAAGTTAGAGCAGGCTTAGAATGAAATAGTAGGATTTGCAGGAAACTGCTTACTTCAACCGCTTAACTAAACCTTCTCGCCTTTCGCTTACTACCGTCGCGGAGTACCAGTACTGAAGGAACCGCTAAAGAGAGTTTTCAGTTGGAGTTGGTCTCTTCTTCAGGCATGTGATTCATGTAAGGTGCGGAAACAAAACCCTAAAGCCAGTCACTATAAGTACCTTTCGCCTATAAGTCCGGAACTAGAACTGAAAAGCGCCCTCTATAAAAAAGCCCAAAGCTCTCATGCCCAGAACCTGTTTTAGCTCCACTAGCGCCTACACCGGAACGGGAATCCCACAAAGGAACTATGAGCCGCTTTAAAGAGGTTTTCGGGCCTGTGTCTAGAGATTCCGTAGTAGTGCTACAACTTAAACTGACCTTCTACCGTGTGAGCGGCCCTAGCTAATAAAGTTTCGAGCCCAGAAGAGCAGCGCAGTTTCTTTCCCGCCCGAAGCGAGCCTCACCTGTCCCACGTGCTCTTTGATGCCGAAAATCCTATGTTCTGAGTGACCATGAACACACTGCTTGAGACCCTTCTTTCTTGTCGGGTACGAAAGATTGCTATTCTTCGCATCACTCCTTCCTTGGATTAGTAAACTACTATCGAAAATTCGTGGAGGGTTCGGCCCTGACCGATAGGAATCAAGGATGAGTCTCTACATCTATCTTATATCTGTTCATTTAGGATTCAAAAGGCTTCAGGAAGACAATGAGATCTCAGACTTTCCTGAAAGCTTAGTAAGGGTCAAATAGCCTTATTCAATTTCAATGATTTTTGAGTGAATACCCGAAAGAATGGACAACCCACGGGGTCACTCTGTCCTTCTATCCAATGACATTCGGACTTATTCCTCATTCCAATAACCTTTTCTATACCTTTATGGGACTGTCAGTCTAAGAAAGTATGATAAAGGAGAGGAGCGGAAGCCGAAGTCGGATATGCAAACATCTGGAGCAAGAGCAAGGCTACAATACCACTTTAGGTACTGCTGATACTGATCCATCCAACCTCAAGGAAGTCTTTCATTCCAGGGTACGGAAAGGCAGCATCTGGAGGTCCTTCGGAAAACAATGTTCCCGAAGCCTTTCGATTACTCTTCCAATCACAGAAGGTGATGGAACAGCGCCTAAAGAGACCGACACGGACACCAGCAAACGTCTTAAACGCTTTCCGTGTTTGGGAACTTATATCCGAAAGCAGCTAAGCGAAGCAGTGTAGAAATACGCAGCGGCTTTGGTAGGGATAGCATACAGCTATACCAACCCAGCGGGTTACGGATCGCGGATTCATTTCCCTTTGTTTATTGAGTAGACTCCTGTTCTTTTCTTCGTTTATGGAGACTGAACTGACGGATGGGATAACTATTTGAAAGAACAATAGCAAGGAGAGGCCCTTCACTTGTTAGCCTTGTCACTAGATATAAGTGAGGGAGTATCTAGAGCCCAATATACTGAAATGTAGATCTTCGGGATATGAACTTAGTCCCCTGAGAGCACTGCTGCCCATAGGAGTGTACAAATGTCATTAATGACTTCAAACTTTACATAAATTTCGAATTGGCAAGTTCCCGACTACGACCTAAAGTCCGAAAAGCATATAAGCGATTCAGGGCTGTGAACCTGAGGCATAGAAGATACTGATTTCCAGGCTCCCTTTTTAGGATACATTTTCAATCACGGATGATCGCACCAACAGAAGGTATTATAATCGTCTCGTGAACAAACCCTTTACCTTTGGGCGCTAAGGAAGGCAGGCTTTCAGGCGGGATCAAACATGGCACTTATTGCTACTCCCCATTCTTATACCTTCCTGAACCTACGCTCCTTCTTCTAAGAGCAAGGAGAAGTCAACGGGGATGGTAATAACCTCGGAGCTTCCCTTCGACCATCAACAGGCGAGATTGGCTTAGAAGCAGCTTCTTATGGACATGAATCTCCGGCTACTTTGTTTTCTTGAAGTGTAAGCGGAGGGTGCCCCTGTGGGTAGGGACCTGCGTTAGCGGGGATCGAGGCGGACCCTTTTTTGAAGTTTCATAAGCAAATGTGGCAACCGGCCGATGGTCAACACAACATAGGATCCCTGTCTCAAAGGATATTTTCGTGGGCTGTGGCGAGACTTTGTAGGGAGACCATTATAGCAAATCAGGCATTTTCTCCAGGCTATTCTTGCTACCTTGCCAGAGTAGAAGGAGAGAAGCCTCCCTTATTGGGAAGAGGAGGCAAGGGCTGACGCTTAAGCATCGGCTAGTGGAACTACTCCTGTCCTTCTTTCGTATCCGAGGTGGGCTCTTTACACATATGATATGGAGGTCTAGTACGGTGAACAAGTAAGGTATGGACGGGTCACTTCTCTTAAGACAGGCCTTCATAACGCTCGTGCCCAATTTCACTTCACTGCTTACAGTGGTCTAAGGGAGTCCTTTATGCCCGTTATGAAGGAAGTGACTCAGGTCAGTAGCTAACAACCCTGGAGGAAAGGACGGACTGAAAGGGTCGGGTTCAGTTGATAAGTCCGTTTCATAGCGGTGATAGTCGAATAGATCAAGTTTATCCTTCACATCGTCACAATAGGCTGTGTTCGGGCTAAATCACTATTGCCATTGAGTAAGCGAAAGAAAGATGGATAAAGACTCCTGAATCAACGAAAGAAAAGCCGCGATAGCAAGATATAACAGTGGTTCTTACTATTTCCTAGTATGGGAAGGAGTGTGAAGCCACTTTATTTCCAGCCGAAAGCGGAGCACTCACCGTCAGCATTGATTCACCTGAGATCATGTATTCTTTAAACCGAATCCAACTCAACTCAAATAAATAAGGTCTGGCTTTGCCCTTTCACCAAGATGGAGAGTTTAGCAGCTCTCTCAAAGCGGAGATCAACCAGCTATATGGGAATTGATGAGTTTTTTCCCTACAGGATGAAGTTCATCTTGTTAGCTCATCTGAACTGTGTCCGTATCTGCCTTAATCGTTTCCTTTTTTTTGCTTTACTTTAGTTTCTATCGCTTTATGATATACCAAATAGGGGGCATCTCGGGCATTGAGAGCAAGGAGACTGGAAAGGGCTGAGGTAAGGGATCGTGAGCCATAAGCAGCAAGCACTGTATTCCTTACTAATATAAATCTAAAGGAGGAAAGGATTTTGATCAAGCTCACAGGGATAAAAGCGATTCAATCCCTTTTTCCCGGTCTACTCAATAAAGCTATTGTATTGTAGTTACGGTACTCTATCGTAAGTAATAAAGTAGGGGGCTAATTCCCGTAGTGGGTTAGTGTAACGGGGAGTAGGCGGGTAGTGGAAGAAGTGGGTTCGACTCCCATTTTGGTGAAATATCTCTTTCAGTGCCCGGTTTCCACAAAGCATTGCCCTTCGTAGCTGCATTAGGAGACATTAGATAGACTCCGGTGATACACTAAGAGAGTCGGCTAGGTAGTACACAATGAGGATTCCCTGCCTGATGCTGTAGCAGCTTCTACTGATGCGTTGTATCCTTACTCGGACAGTTGCAGTTTCACTCATTCCTCGAGGCCCCTTCAGGAACCCGAACGAAAAGAAGGACTTGTCCTGTACGCTTGATGAAATTGCGTATTCTAGGCTAAACCCTCTTTATTTTGCTTTGCATGGACACAAAAGCTAGCATAGGGAAGGCAAAGCCAGCTAGCTCAAAGGGAAGACATCCCCTGGTGTTAGAGACTTTCTTGAATGGTCTCTATATGAGATCTTACTTGAGAGACCTTCAAAGGTATGTACAAGTGGCGTTGAACCCCTTTGCTAGCATTCAGGATTTCATCGACGTACCTGTCTTTATTCGAACTTGGTATCGTCCTAATGTTGATTGAACGAACCGAACCCAAGGGGAAAGACAGACTCACGAGCAAAGGACCTACCCTCGGTTCACTGAACTACCATAAAAAAAAATATCCCCTGCCCCTCAATAAAGCCTGACATAACCCAGAAACAACTATTAGTTAGCTCCAAGGCTTTCCCCGATTTAAGATAGTCCCAGCCTCGGTCTAGCTCTCACCTCCGAGCACTTGCAGCAAGAGAAGAAGGCTTTCGATGAAAACCAGCATACTTCCAATTTGCGTGAAAGGAAAAAAAACTTTACATAATTTCGAGAAAAGATCCAAATCCCACCTACTTCTTCATCTTGGACTCTGCTCAAGCTCAGCGAGCATCCCTTTCCAGGAGCGAGTCTCGATACCAAAGGGAAAAAGCGGCTCAGCGCCTTAGAGAGAAAAGTATCAGGGGTGTCCTCTTTCGTTTTGGGTTTAGGGGGCTGCAGGAAATAAGGAATTTCACTACCGCTCACTAGCGTTCGCTCATAGGCCGAACGAACCATACGGAACCTTATTCTGTATTTATCCCTTAGGGCTATAGGAAAGAACCGCTCTAAGCTCAGAAGAGTATAGCATCGGCTCAGTCTCCTTATGAACAACAATGTAAAGAGCTCCAGCGACCGGTCCCTTACCCAAGCTCTCAATTTAGTGGAACCATTTGGGGTGGAAGGAGCCAAGCACTAACTTGGCTGGCGGTGGAGGTTAACGAATAAGGGCGCCTGTTGCATATGGAGCAACCTCGCTTCGCAAACCTTCGGGTTTCTCAAATCTTTCATGCTAAATATTCCCCTACTTGAAAGGTGTGCTCGGAGACCTTGCTTCCCAAGTCTTGTCTTTACCCTCCTTGGTAGGCCTGATATAGTGCAAGGCGGCTCGCCTTTTTTCATTTCACAACTCTAGTCCAGTCGGGCTTGCCTTTTTTTCTGCCATTAGGCTGCCAAGACGCACAGAGATCCCAATTCTACTTCTACTCTTTCTAAACCTGCTAGCTCTCATTGATGGACACATGGAATTGAGCTGACCCAGGAAGATCCCCATTGCATCAAACCTCCCTCTATCCCTTCCCTTTGTGGTATGGAAAGAAAGAAGTATAAGCGAAAGAGCCCATATTTTATCATCCCCCGTGTCTCTCTCAATCTCATCCGCAGGTATCCCTCTCAATTGATCCCTCTTGCTCGTGCCGGGGAGAAGTGGAATCTTTATTCCTTAAGTAGAGTGCCAAGAGCTTGTAGAGAGCTATCAATCAGTTCAATTATTCCGCATTCACTCAGTTGACTAAGATGAAACCATTTTTCTTGAGAGATGCTTTGAATAACGTAGTCAAAATGAAGTACCCAAGCGCGGGATGAGCCTTTAGGGATTCGACTTTCAGGTGCGGGACTTCCTGTTGATGCAAGGTGATGCCAAGAATCTGCTTTTACTGTTCACGACTCCGATCTTCGTTCATCAGCTGGTAGAGAGTAGACAACAAGACTCTTTTATTTTACAATCTGCGAATCGTCTGGCAAATGGTCTTCTTTTTATAACCTAAGGTCTGAAGAGGATAGTCCGAAAATCCCGTCAGGGACAGACAGGGTGCATCCAAGCAGGGAAAAGAGTCTAAGAGGAGGCAACTGCCAGAACAGGTTTCACAGTTCAGAAAGGTAGAGATTCATCCCCTGTTCGAAAATCCGCAGCAATAGATGAGACAGACTGTTGGGATTGAGCTTTCCTTGCAGGAAGCTCTCTATGTCGCAATAAAGGCTGCTTGGATCTTTGCACGAATAAGCTCTTGGGAGAGTTCAAAGAACTCGATTCGCCGTGTGTGATAGAATTGTTTTCAGGAATGGAATCCGAAGCAAAGAATGCTCTGTTTGCTATTGAATCAGAATGGAAAAGCATTAGCAGCCATTGATTCCTTCACATTCACATTAAAGCATTTTCGCTTCCAGGCACGTATGGAAGGTGAATAGAATAGGCGGCACTGGTCTTTTTCTTCCTTTTGCAAGAAGGGCTTGCCCCAATTGTCTCATCTCGTGCAGCAGGAGGTTGAATAGTCTAAGAAGATGGCATAGAATCGACGGCATAAAGGCTCTTGTCTTTTAGTAGTTAGCTTTGCTTTCTCCTTAGCCTCAGCCTCTCGTAAAGGGCTTTTATCGAATCAGCTGTGGGGATCTCTATAGATGCGGCTTTACCGGGGTTAGCACTTTTTTCTTTGACTTTGACTCTCGCTACGACCCTGCTTAACCGCTATGCCCCTTCTCTTGCTTGAGAATGCACTGCTGGTAGGAAGAATGCTGACTTACTGTCCGAGCTGGGTTAATCCAAAAGTCCTGATTTCACTTTATTCGTTGAACGAGGGGATCCTCTTTTGGTTGTAGTCCCGTATTCATTCAAGTACGTAATTCGTCAGTAAGCGAATAATCCTAGCCTTCAATTCGTTCTATGAGTCCACCTAACGAATATTACTACATTAGCTATTAGCTTTCGCATCATTCCATCTTTCTCAAGGAGGAACTCCCCTTAAGCTAAGGCGCACCCCCACCTAAGTCCTAATCCGATAAGCTTATCAGTTCAGTCAGCGAATAAGCCTTCTCCCGCAGCAAGAACTTCGTTTTCTTACCTATGATGATAGATCTATCGTTGATTGGCTTAGTGTGAAGTATCATCTTATTACCTTAAACCTCTGTCTATTTACCTCAACTCCAAGCAGTAGTTATACCGGGCAAGCTTTGTATTCCAGTCTAAGGGCGGGATCAGCACGGGAAGCACATGCTTATCGGATAGGAGGACATAAAGAGGTTGGCTATAACTAATACACGATCAAAGGATCTAACAATAGTGATCTGATTTAAGGCTTCCTAGAAATGAGGCTTATCCTTAGGGATTCAATGGAATTTTCGATCTAGGCCTACTCAAGTGAATGGGGGGTTCAGTCCAGGAGGCTAGTCTGGACTCGCTGTGTCATTCTAAAAGATGCGAAATAGCTTTCTAAGGACCTATCTAAGGCAATAGAATCTGTCCCAGGGTGTGGCTTGTTTGATTGGCCATCTCGCTATTGATTAAGGAGCTTGCAAAGTCACTTTTCTAGGATGTTTCCGACCTCCTGTATGTCGGTACTTATCCCGATTTTGACAATGTTATTCGGAATAATTGGACGAATGGCGAGCCTTTGCAAGAGAATTCGAAGAAAGTGGATTCCTTTGCCTATAAAAAGAGGGAGAGAGAGATCTCGTCAGGGAGTAGGTCAGGTTGCCTAATTGGGAGTCGCGCCCTTTCGGACTTATATATAGGAGGGGGAAAGGGAGTAGGCCGCCATTGCATTAGCTAGAGAGAGGCCAAAGTAAGGCAGTTCAAGAGCAAGACGTCTTTCACGCACTGAAAGGCAGGCCTTTCTCATGGTTAGTTTCATTTTTTGATTGCTTTCCGTGAGAAAGGGAGGGGGAGTGGTGTGGCGGGCCCCTTCTACCAGATTACTTTACTGACTTTACTTCATTCATTCAAAGTACAGGAACTGGTTTAACAAAATGGGCTCGAACTACAGGGATCTGATACCTGGCTTTCTTGGTCTGGAAGATAGGTTATGTAGGCAACACCTGTTCATAGGTTGTTCGATCGCAATAAATAGCCAAATAATCGATTAGTTGTATGCCTGATATTGACAGAAGGCCTTCTCCCTCTTTCAGAGATCGCTCCCTTCCTCAAAGTCACAAAATCTGTCTTAGAGGGAAAGCTCTTGAAAGTATTCTATGAACGAAGTTGCGAACGCTCTCTAATAAGAGTGAGTGAGTGCCCAAAAGGGTACTCCGAACGATTCAAGCAAGTCAAACTAGAACAAAGAAGAAAGCGGGGAGGACTGACTTAATTAAGAGGGAATCCAGGAAGTGAGGCTACAGACAAAGATGAACAACGAGCTCATCAAAACGTGGAATGGAAAGCTCAAGAATTGACAAAGTCAGAAGCACTTAGCCTTCTTCACTCCAATACGAATGCTGAAACTCGTGCAGCAGATCCCAAATCCCAAGTTCAACAAGTGGATGAGGCGCTGAACAATTATAGAACTTCCACTTTAGCGGTCGAGCCCTATATAGATAGTAAGGTTGTCAGATCAAGTAAGGCCCAATATGCCGGGGGCTGAAGACACAGATGCCAATCCGTCAATTGAAGAAAGTGAGACTTATTATGCTTCAAGGAGAGACGGCGGAGATTCTGATCCCGAGAACAAAGCCGATGTTGAGAATCCAGCCCTAGTTGATAAAGATGAGGCAGGCAAGGAAGCGCCTGGGTCTGAACTAGTAATAGTAAGGACAGCGGATGCCGATAGGAAGACAGGTTCAGAATCGGTACCAATCCAAGCAAAGGCACATTGAGTGCCCAACCAACCATAAGTCATCCCTTGAAACCCTCTCGCCACGACAGATTGGACTTGTGTAGCGAACTCTACCAATTGGGATTTCAGATGTACGTCATAGTAAATACTATCCACGTGGGAATGTCTATGATTTTGACAAATCAATTCTGATATCAGGATTCGGTGTCTCAATTCCTGCAGCTGACTCAAGACGAGGACAGCAGCTATTTGATGATCTGTTGTGTGTCACGACTACTCTACTCGGTAAGGCTTTCCCGGCCAACTGCAAGATGCCTTGGATGAGGGTGCTTCTTGAGAACAAGATATTGAAAGCTTCAAAAAGAGTGCATTAAGATATCGAAAGAGAGCTATAGGCTTCAAAGCTATAAGCTTGCAATGGAGGTTGGTGGGCTTAGGTAGAGAGATACAAAGCTAGATTAGTAGCTAAAGGATTCCTGAAAGTCGAACCCTTTTAGAGATAGGGAAAACATTTGCTCCAGGTTGCTAAACACCATTCGTGGCATTCTTGCCTTGGCTGCAATCAAAAGGTGGTCTTATTTCAATTTGACGTGAAGAATGCCTTTCAACAACAACAACATAAGGGAAGGGCAAGAATTTCTATTCAGCCTCCTCCAACTACAGGCTTCTCTTCTCCTAGGAATCCTAACTTGGTATGCAAGCTCAAGAAAGCGATTTACGTTACGGCCTCCGACAAGCAAAAGCAGGAGGTTTCGGTTATGTCGAAGACCGAGGTTAGGTCCGCTTCGCTTCCCGGCGAAGATCTTGAAAGGATTTCTTAGGGCTTAATTGCACTATCGATCTCTCGAAGCGTTCATCCCGACAGCGCCATTGCGAACAGCCCCGGGGTGCGCAGCGTGGGCTGGGCATCCGTTGAGCTATTTGACGGAGTAGCTAAAAGGGATCTGAGGACAACTCCTTCCCCTCAGTTACAGGACAGTGGACCGTATTCCTATCTACTTTTTCTCGACCCGCCCTTTCTCTTGCTTGTAAGAATGACATAAGAGAGCAACCTGCCCGAACTAGCCTCTACTCCACAATGACAGAGAGAACTAGTATCTGACGAAGGTAAATTACTAGGTGTCTGATTACTCGGCTTGTACCACAAGGACAGTTTGATCATTAGCTCCTCGATCCTACCTTCAGCTGCGCTTCTTTCCGTTAGTCTGCAAAAGTTTGTGGATCCCTGCTTGAAAACTTCTGTCACAAGTGGTAGCCATAAGTCCTAGAGGAAGTTTCTTATCCAGTAATAGGAGAGGAAGCCCATCAACATATGTAAGCGCTGTAATGTCTCGCAATGGCAGAAGAAAGAGATATCCTAGCCAATCGGTAGGAAAGGAAAGACCCTGCGTCTTTCTCCCTGTCGATGTTTGACCCTTTTCTGCTCCCCGTCCATAGCATCATCCATCCTTAGCTCTAAGCCGGCTTTTTAGATAAGGGGGAGAACTGCAAGTTTTTTCAGAAAAGACTTGCTGCTCCCCTATCCGAATCCCGCGAGGGACTAAGCGCGAGACGAGCCATAACATAAGGGTCGAATCTACTCTTCGCCATAGATATCTTCTTTTTTCGGTATATTTGCATCAGGCTTAGCCCCTACTAGTAAGAAGGCGTTCCCGAAAGGGGACGAAACCTGTCTAAGATCCTGTGTGCGGCTTAGTAGCGCGTGAACAGAACACGTAGCCTAAGCGGAACTCAATATTCAACCAACCTATGATCCATTTATTTAATCAGCTTACTATCTGTTTAGGTTCTCGTTTCGGGAGATCTTGGAGCGTGCCCGTCGTGTGAATGCGCATACAAATAGGGTCACTATTCGCCTACTACTAATAAGGGCGGAGAGTGGATTCTAGATTCTATCAGTCGGGTAGGCTGGACTGGGGTTCTGGGAAAATCTCTACGAATTCTTCTTTGCAAGAAACATCCCTGGGTTTAGTGATGTCTCCGGCAGCCTTGCTGGGATCTCCAGATCGAATAATTGGTTTACAAGACGCTCTTAGGGGGTCTGGTCTTGTCTTCTCGGATTCCAGCTTTTTATAAGAAAAGTCAAAAGCTTTGACCTACTCCCTGAGCAGAGATGTACGCTTTATACAGGTTGTGGGGTCATGTATACTCATGGGATGGCTTTTTTTTGGAGTTTCATTGCATCCAAATAAATAAAGATCTAAGTAGTTGTTCAGTAAACTATTAGACTTCTCGCATGCAGTACCCGAGTCTTGTCTTGCCCATTTTATGTTATGGCACTAAAGATGACGAGACTAGAAGAGCACTCCTACCAAGACTCTACACACCCCAGTAGCCTTCCCATACGTTGACTGGGGAAACACATTGTGTAACGAAAGAAGTTGGTAGCCCATTCTGCGAAACGACTCTTATGGAGAAGAATGTGCCCCTACTAAGAGAGGGCCGAATCGTTGATTTCAATCCTTAGGAAAGCGAAGTTTTCATTGATACATATTCTTTTTCTAAAATACAGACTATAAGGAAGATCTTCCTACTAGGATAGCAACTCTAAACGGGATAATAGAGGAAGTCACGAGAAATCCTAAACCTCAGAGCAGGAAATAGATTCTCTCACTTGCCCGGGGTGCCATCCGACTGCAAATAACAAAGAACCTAGCTACAAGGAAAGGGCAGCCCTCCTTCCTAAAGGCAGGAAGAGGGGCCTAGGTCAGGTCCAAGTCCTCTCTTCCTGTAGTTCCTGTAAGCCAAGGAAGAATGATCAGTCCTATTTACTTACCTGCAAACCCTATGAAGGAAGGAGGTTCCTCTAGCTGTTTTCTTTGTCTAAGTCCTGTTAGTCTGATATGGGTAGTGACTACGTCCTGTAATAACTCTCGATAATAAGTTCTATCTATAGTCCTCCGGACTCAACCTCTTGAAAAACTTATTCCCGGATTCCTAAAGTAAGTAAGAAAAACCCTCTCCAAAATGAGGTTTCTATTTGTTCAACAAACAGATTCTCCTAGGCTTTCCTCTGTTAGTTATTTTCTAGGATTTGCATCCGGGTTAGCTCCTTTTCCTTGAGTCCAATGAGGATAAAGATTGAGTAGTCTTAGCCTCTATCTCCCCAACAGCTTCAACCTATCTTACTATGCTTAACTGCTGTTAGGTTGCTGTTGTTCTTTGAAGGTAAGAATAGATTAGGACAGGTAGAATGGATTCCAGCAGTAGGATGTTAGGCATCTGGGTGTGCTATCTTAGAGAGGGAAGGTAATTGATCCATTACTGAAATCCGACCTCGGAGATCGGGTGAGGCTTTCTTGTCTTTGTATTGGTATTTCAGGCCCTTTTTGAAACCTTTTATGGAATTGAGACCTAATGTATCTCACAGGAAGATAAGATACGGGGAAATGGGAGTAGCGAAACTATTCTTCATTCCTATTACCCAAGACTACATATAGACAAGAGTGAATCATACAGAGGCAGAAGTCGAGCTAGGAGGTCTTTCTTAAGTGATGATTGAGCACTTTAGTCATACGTAGCTAACAGCCAAGACTAAGGAAGAGGGACCTTTCCTAGCCCCTCAGGAAATAAATGGAAGAAGAACTAGCCGTCTCTGAACAATCATCTTCGTCCGAAACCTATTACTATTCCTCTGCTTCTCCATTTGCTCGATCAGGGGAACCAAGGTGCGCTTAAGACGAATGTCATATAAGGAGAGGAGGACGGGGCCAGTACAGGTCGGTCAACCACTACTCTAAATGCAATTCCTTTAGCTGACATAACATAAAGAGTCTCTTCTCCAGCGAGCTTATTATTAAGCGATTCTTCAATTGCTCTTTCTTTCGCTCGGCTAGGATAGCCTAGAGTAATAATAGACTCATATGAAGAAGAATAGAATAGAAGAAGGGAAATAAGGTCTCTCACTTTCGTTCGGATCTTACTCTAAAAGTAAGTAAGTCAAGTCTGTATTTTTTAGACTTTTCTGGACTGACTAAGAGTGAGCACTTTCCTCCAGAGTTCAAGTTGAATTGCTTGATTCAGTCAGCATGGGAAAGGGAAGTCTTCAGTAAGTAGGGATTTAGCTTTGGGAAATTGAATAGATGGAATAGATCCAGCTCGGTAGGGAAAGACATTTAGACTACTACCAATACCAAGTGCTTCCGGTACCATACCAAGGGGTAGAGCACTCACTTCAATGTGGCGAACCGTACCTAGAGAGAAAGATCCCGAGACTGGGAAAGAAAGGCTTCATGGATCGAGTCATTCCATAGATATTCTGGTAGGGTCACTATGAAATCACTGCGCCTTCCGGGAGAATCAAGGCACTAAGATAATGTGAAAAGCACGCATAGACGCACTAATGCTAAGGGCTGGTACGCATAGCCCTTTCTACTGTGGAATTAGTCCTAGGTACCTATCCTCGATTCACGTCGCAAATAGCGGCCTCCATCTGATCTTTATTATTCAGTGCCAGGCAAAAAGGTAAAGAGCTAGCAATAAGAGGAGAGCTGGGGTAGTTTATTTATGAAATAATCATTCTCGTTAGCTTTCTAAACTCCTGGGATATCTACTAGTCATCGCCTTGAGTCTGCCCTTCCTAGTTAGGCCATTTCCTATTGCCCGTACTAAAGCACCAACAGCGGGAGACTCATTCAAAGAAGACCAGGACAATCTCGATTAAAAAAAGAGAAGGCTTTGTTGTTTCCTTCCCCAAATCGACTGGGGATCTTAGCAGCATCGCTTATTTCTCCAAATCTTCTTTTCAATAGCAATTTCGTTCACAAGAACTGAACCTAGAAAGCGAGAAAGAGAACAGATAAAGAAACTGAAAGGGAAAGGCAACAAACCTAAAGGTAAACCACCGCCTTAATGGAAAACTCAAGTTCCATTCTCAAAGCAGACCCACGGGTCTAGCATGGTCGTCAGCTCATTCTCCTTTCATAACAATCCCAAAGGGGTTATTCATCTATTTTCTTTCATTACAGCAAGGGTGCTATAACTCAACTGATGACATGAGGATTATCGTTTCGCTGCTTGTTCTTCCGAGAATAAGAAATTACCTTCGATGGGAGCTTACTCTTACTTAAGTAAGAGGGAAACTCGCTTGCCCACTGGAAAGACTTCAACTTGAAAACGGAGGTAATATTTATATTCTTATTCCTAAAAAAGAGGACTGTGTAACTAGGGTGAGAAGCTGCCACGGATTGCTCCTTCGATTGCTTGAAACCTCTTTGCTGAAAGTGAAAGTGAATACATGAGAAAGACTAGAGACCCAGCTGGAGGATGCCCACTTTGAGAATCAATATCAGAGGAAGCAACCCTTGAGTAGCCTAGCCCATGAATGAGTAGAAGAGGGTTCCTCGCCCAATTCCATAGGGGAAAAAGCAAGCGTCTGATCAGATCAATCAAGAGCCCTCACGCTGAAAGAAAGACTAATGTAAGCTGATGTCACACTACGGTACTTCGTACCAACTTGGTGTGTGGATAGGAAGAGAAGAAAAATACTAGAAAGAACCATTCAAGAATCCCCAGTTGGAAATGAAGAACATAGAACTCTGACTTCACCCAACCCACGTGGTCCTTTTGGCAGCCGGGTGACCAATAAGGGCATCAGAGACTATTATCTTATGTTATTAGCATTTACTCCAACTCCATTTTCATACAAGGAATTTCGACTGAGAATGAGACCTTATTCGCTCTGCTACAACGAACGAACAAAATGGCAGATCATATTGGGCAGGTTGCCCGGATCCCCGAAAGTTGGCGCTCCACCACTTGCAATTTATAGGGACCCGAGCCAATAAAAACCTACGGGTTTCCCAGATAAAGAAAAGAGACTCCCGGCTGAGAAAGCTTTGCTTGGTATTGATATCATCGATTGCATTGTTGAGATAAGTCTTAGAACGTTCTAAAACAGGTATCCGCTTTTATGGTTGGGAAGACTTCGCAAGAGGTCCTACGTAGATGCCCGACAGCTTCAACAATTCTTTGAAAGCTATACAACTACGGCAGCCTTATAGCATCGAGTTCACTCCCTTGGCTTACCCGACCGATTGGTCCTTCAACCCATGCACTTATTGATCCTTCTCTTCCATATTCCAATCTTCATTGGATTTATAATCGGAACTAAAGAGAGGACTGAAGCCTGGCTAAAGCTCCTGGGCGGAAACGACTATGTGATCTTCCATTCCAATTGAGAGATTGCAAGGGATCTATCTTCATATAAGAAAAAAGAGAAAGCCGGCTATTCATCTCATAAGAGAAGAAGTCGCCAAGCAAGAGCTACTCTAGCTTCTCCCGTATCCAACAACACCCAGAAATAGCGATGGAACTAGCTACTTTATTAATGAACTCGGATCCACTGGAGATTCACCCGAAAAGGGAAGAGTGACTCCGGTCCCACACTCTGAGCGAGAGACATCCTTCCTCCGTTATTAGATAGAAGGAACCTGGATCTGAGAATAAGGCTTTGCGGGGACATGACGTATTCCGTAGTAAGAAGTAAGGTCGCCCTTCCGACCCGAATGAGAATGTCTCTGTTTCGAGCCTTTTTCTCAAACCGCGCCCATTACTCTTTATTATTTATATTACTAGACTATTCTGTCCTACGTAACAATTACTATGTGAAAACCATACGTGAAGCCCGGATCGGAGCCATATCGAGAGCGAGAAAACTTGAGTCCCTTTCTTCGAATTCCTCGCCTAGAGCTGAAGCTACCGAGAGGGAACCAGAAATGCACTCACTCGCCTAAGCTTGGGTGAAAGGCATATGTTACGTGGAGAAATTGATATGGAATCGCCTTTCAATCAGAAACTGAAACTACTACATCCCCTTCACTTTTAGAGGGAAAGAGAAAGACTTGCTCTTTCCGCCTCTACTTAGGCTTTTGCCTAGCCTGCTTTCAGCTGAACGGTAACTTCCCTTATCTTTGAATCTCATGGTAGCGAAGCTCCTTCATAAGGCATACCGATTCTATGAACACTTCGTGCCCTAAGGAAGCCCTGCTCTCTACTTTATTAACAAAGCCCACATTGGAACGTATTAACCGGCCGCATAGGCACCTGTGGGTATATTCTCTACCAATTGATTCTGATCAAGATCAAAGTGAGATACATTTCTTAGGGTCAACATCATGTAAAGTGCAAAAGAAGGCCTCTATCTCCACTTCTTAGGTAACGGAAAAGTGTTTTTTTTTCTTGACTGAATTCCCTGTCTATTTAGTAGTTGGAAAGCAGTTCCCCTCGAGTCAACTACCTATTGGCTTGGAGCTATGGGACTTCTTCGCCCACGGGATTCCTGACCCGAAACGGGCTTTGCCACGAGTTGATAAGTCTGATTCCAATCCCCCCCGATCTCGATCTGATACAAGGCTGTGTCCGAAAAACACGGGAAAACCTATTTATTTTTAGGCATCTTCGAGTAAAGACTCGAGTTCATGGACAAAAAACCTCAACTCCTTCGACCAAGTTTTTTGACAACTTCTGGCGCCTCCTTCGAGTGAAAAGTACAAATATTAGACGAAGGATAGTCCTTCGCCTCCATGGTGAGTAGAAACTTGTTCAAATAGATCATCGAGCAAGAAAACGGATGCGCTAAGGTTGACGCTCGACCCGAACAGAGAAAGCCTTGGTCAAGCGCGCTAGCTCAGTCCGTTGCTTGTTTTCTATCCTCTGCTTCAAAATGAATACTCATACAGGGAAAATAAAAAAGCCGATTTGGCGTGACTCTTTACTTTAGTTTCATACATTTTCACTTCATTAGTGAAGCCCATTTGATTCAATTCATGAATTAGCCCACTATGAGTCTACTACATATATAGATTCTATAATTCTAGAAAGAGTCTATCATTCGTGTCTTTGTTACAACACGGATGGAAGAATCCAATTCGAATTTCATTTTAGGCTGTACACCTCATTTTCCTGGGATTGTAGTTCAATCGGTTAGAGCACCGCCCTGTCAAGGCGGAAGCTGCGGGTTCGAGCCCCGTCAGTCCCGACGCTAAATATATCAATTCATCTCTCCATTTTCTGTGAGGGAATTCTCAACGGTTTTTTTCTAATTTCTCATCAAACAAAAAAGGGATTTTTTCATTACTTCAACTAGTACCGATTGATGGGAGAGAGACATATGTGGATTAGTACAATTATTGGCATATTCAAGATTCCAAGAGAGACTGGGTCTGGTTTCGATCCATGTATGTAATGGAATAGAGTACCATATGTTTCTCGGGAGCACATACACAAATGGAATTCGTTTCTTGTACGATACAAAAGAAATTGAACTAAATTCCATTACCTTTTTCCTTTTCCTCATTTTTTATTTCAAATTCAAAATAGATCTCCTTCAAATTGCACACTGAGCTTTTCATCCGGAAGGATGATATTAAAAAAAGAAAACAAGGGCTTGATTATTCGTTTTCATATTTCAAAAGTAATAAGAATGAGAGGTATTAAGCTTTTTATCATCCTGGCGTCGAGCTATTTTTCCGAACAGTATCGTCACCGCAGTAGAGTTGAACCAGGGATGGATTGGTGTGGTTCCTCTACGCCTAGGACACCAGAATATCGAATCATGAACGAAGAAAGGCATGAGAGAAAAGCATATTGGCTAGTGATTGTGAGGCCCCAATTCTTGACTGGAGAGGCCACCTACTTCGGTGCTTCCTAGCAGCGACAGCGAAGATTTTCTTGAATATACGCTGCTTCGCGGTTGGATGGAGCAATATCTAGCCTATTTCAAGTGGTACTGTACATTAGAGTACCGCTTCCAAGGTTACTTGGGCATCTTTCTGTTTCGTATACATCTGAATGGTACGTGAAAGTGAAGGATGACAATATCCAACGCTTTGGCGTATGGTTTAGATTATATGATTGGGCGAAGAAGACAATGAGGAAACCCCCGAAATTGGTGTCCACATGTCTCTCCCCTTATTTCTATTATGAAGGTGAAAACTTTAGAATGTATAAGTGGAATGAGTAAGCATAAAGAGAGAAGAAAAAGGAACTGCAAGAATCTAGGTTTAGCAAGATAGCTGCCAGAAAGACTGAGCCAAATTGAATATTCCTTTGTCTGTCAACACTTTATCGAGGTAGGATTTCAGGTATTTTCCCAAGCTATGAATCTTAGAGTTAGGGAAGACTCACGGACTGGGTTCTTACAAAGTAATGCCTCTTTTACACTAGAATACAAGGAGATCCTGTGAATACGCCGGGTTCATTGGCCAGGAATGAGAGCTGGTGCTCTAAAGCGGATGTTTTCAGGGAAGAGCTGCTATTGAATCATCTCTTTTCAGGCCAAATGCCACATCAGTAAGAGAAGTGGGCAAAAAAGCTGCTAGACTAACCGGTACCGGTTAGGAGAGAACCGACCAATCCTTAGCTCTAACAAGTAAGCAAGCGCTACGCCCCTCTCCTGTAAGTCGAGTCTGCTTCGCTCCTCGGCAGTACTAGTCAGAACTAAACTCCTAACCGGAGAGTTGCTTCTTTCTTTGACTTGGTTTGCCCACTTCAAAAGGTTTCCAGAAGACCTTATCCATGTGGAAAGAGAGATTCCTTAGGTTGCTGTTTGAGAGAAGAGATATCCATTGGGACGAAGCTGACAGAATGGCACCCGCTTTCTTAAGGATCCTCGCTAATTCAACTAGTTTTCTTTTCCGGCCTTCTAGAATTGATTCTGTCTCCCCGGTCAGATACAAAAGGGGACCCTATCCCACTATGAACGAAAAGATGCACAAGCTCTATCCATTATCCAATCACTTGACTTGAACCTAAAGTATTGCCTCTTAAACAAAACAATCTGTATAGTTAGAATTTCCGTACTACTTTCTTTTAGTGTTAGGTTCAGTAGCAGGCACGTATCGAAGGGGAAGAGGAGTCAGCGTAAAGTTACGTAGCCGGTTATTCAATCATATCCGATTTGGTCCATTTCGCATAGACCTTTGTTGTTCACGTCTTTGCGGGCTGAGCATTTACCATGGCAAGTGAAGGTGAAGACGGCATGAATGACCAAGTGAGCTTCTTCTCCTCATGCTTCTGATGGAAGAAGGAACTCATTCGGATTGAGATTCATCCAAGTCTACCGTAACGGCTGCTAATCCCTCCCTATTTCACTTTTACACCTTTCAAGGGCCTGTTTTTCCATCTATTTGAAATCCTGTCTTGTTCAAGCTATGGATCTTATATAGAGAAGGAGCTGTGAAAGAAGGGGCTGCTAGAGAATAGGGAAGAAGAAGGGTTCACGGCATTCTGTTGTACTACTCACACTAGCTGTACTAGAGTAGTTTAGTAGCGCCTTTTGAATCAAATAGGGAAAGGAACTTTGCAAGCAAATAGATAGCCCCTCGTTGCGAGCCGGAAAGCGTACCGGCTTAGTCACGAAAGGGCCGCTTGCTTCATCTTCATTTTCTTCTATCTATATAAATAGATATACAAACAAAGAATGAAATCATTTTTTTATCCAATTGTTCATTCCTGGGAAGAGGAAGAAGCAGATAGAGCAAAGGCCTCCTCTTTCCGAGGTTGGGTGTGGCTTCCCGAAGTGAGCGAATTGCATGTAGAGATCCGTAGGGGAATTGGTTGAAACGTACCGCTCATAACGGTAATATTGTAGGTTCGAGCCCTACTAAGCCTACCTTTTCACCTCCGGTGGCTTCTCTTCACCTCAGCTCAACTTACAATACAAGAAAGGGCGATCCTCAAAACCATACCCCCTACTTTACTTCTTTCAAACCTCCAATCGGTATGAGATACCCGGAATGTGGGTACTGGCATAGACACCTTACTCCTCGCCTTATAGTACTAATGGGAGAGGCCAGACGCCAAAGCAAAAGAACTTGTGGAGTTGGAATCAAACTAAAGGTTTGGACAAACTGACCCAATCTTGAACCCCAGGTGTAATTCCTTCCGGATTCATTCTTACCAATGATATTCCCAACAACGGTTATGTAGCATCCCAGCCCGGTAATTACTTATCCGTAAAAGACTGAAGCAGGCTAAGACTAGCAGCTGCTGAAAAGGTGAGATTTTTGGATCGATTCATCAGGGAGGATTCAATGAGAGACTAGGAAGACGCCGCCTCGACATCTCTGGTAAGGATAATGCCCTTCACCATAAGTTTCCTCTCGGACAACCGACGGTTCTTCGATTCCTTGGCCCTCTCTTGGTTCTGCTACCTGGACCCCTGTGGCTTTCATCATTACCGGTGATTCGGTGCAGACGCTTTACTTAAGGTTAGAGGGGCTTACAATATCCTTTATGTAATCACTCCCCCTATCATTGTTCACCTCAGCCTTGTTGTTGAAAGGAGCCAGATTATTAACATGTTGTGGACGAGGCTTCTTTCGTTTCAGAAAACAGTGCAAGAGGCCTGGCAACCTTTCAAGGGAACCCCTTTAGTAGCCATTTCGCTAAAAGCCTTTCATTTCAAAGTGTAGGGAAGAACTAGACGCCATTCAATCCCAGCTATCCTTTTTCCAGTTCAATGAAAGGCTCGCAGAGCAGAAGAGTCTATTATCAAATTGGATGAGTTGAACGGGGCATTCTTTCACTTTAAGCAGAAGGCCAGAGTCTCTTGGCTAAAGGATGGAGACCGACTTACACGCTACACTCACAGAAAGAAGGGAGCTTGCTTGTGAAACAAGGAAGACTATCAGTATCAGGAGAATAAAGGATGAGAGTGGAAGCCTACATCAAAAGAAAAGACAGGCGGAACTCTACTTTATTAATCTAGTGGGAAAGAATATTGCCTGCTCTTCGTAGAGCAACTATGTCACTTCTGTCTATTAGTGAAAGGCTAAGGCTCCATCCATCCGAATGATTGCTGCGCCTCTATCAAAGTTATTCAATAAGTTTGTTAGAGAAAGCTAGGTTTCCCTAAGGTCTCGCTCAGTGTCATCGTTCCGATGATCACCTTCAGGTCAGGATACTGAAGTGGAATGGATTGCATTTCAATCTTGCCTATGATGTTTATGATTTTCCCCAGCGTATGTAGATATCCTATCCTTTCAGCGGCTTAAAGGCTGGAATTTACGGACCGGACTACTACGTGTCGTTGCTTGGTTCAATCTAAAAGAGCAAAAGCCTATTCTCCCACCTACCAGCAGCCTAATTCCCCCTCTTTCCAATCCTAGCTCTACGGTTGATTCGAGAAAGAGGAAGAGGACATTCGTGACCAATCCCCTCGAACAATTTCCCATCAGGAGGCAATCGCAATTCCTTTCTGAGAAACTCAACTAGAATCCCCTTCAAATAGGGATTGAGGGGCCTTCCCCTTCCAATCCACCACTCTAAAGGTAGTCGAGATTTACCACTAGGCTTCATAGCCGCAACATACAGCCGTTCCCATCTGCGTCCTCTGGACTTTGAGGACATCAGCGGCTCTATAACCCGCACCAGCAAGACGGAACACAGTACTTATATTTGTAATATCATACCGAACTGCGAATTGGCATAGGCCTAACGTAGTCTTGATCGCCAATAAGGCTCGAATTGACACTGGACTCAGATCCTTTGACAGATCATGAACCCAGAATCTCTTCGCGAACTCCAGGGATCCATTCGTCGAAATAAAAGATTTATGAATAGAAATGGGGACCTGAAGGACGTTTCAGAACTCTTGGTACTTACAAGCCACGTCTGCATCTGCAATGACGATATCGTCACCCAACAATGCTGCCGTGATAAAATAATAAGGAAGCCGGCTCATCTTTGATTCTAATGTGCCAATTCCTCTCTTCAATGAAAGATTGATCCGTCACTTCCCGAAGAAAAGGACTCCTAGAGTGTGAACCCAGGATCCGAGATGTGGAAACATTTGCCGAATCTACATACGCATCAATCTAAAAGAGAAATTTAATATTCTTGCTCCATCCGGAATGAATTTCCCACCTACCTTGGGATAAGTGGTTGCCGGAAGCTTGAGACTTGAATGGTAATGACTTGAACACCCGATTCTGGTATTAATATAACTTAATAAGTTCATCCCGTGAGGTAATCTATACCCGTGCTATAAGGAATATAAAAACGGACTTGTATTTCTGGATACTGGAAATGAGACTACAGTCAGAGTCCGGGTGTAAGCTCAAGTAGTGGTAGCTCTGTGAATAACTCACTCTATATTTCATTCCTACCCACTAAGTAAAGGAGTCCAGTCTGAGTAGCTGGATCATCGAAAGACTGAATAAGCTTCCTTAAAAACCTTTCCTGCCACGGCCCCAAAACATACTACTACTTACTATCCCAGGCGATAGGTGATGGTCGATCAGTCTTCAAGCGAAGGGATTGGATGTCTTGGACTATCACTGCTACATCCCATGATGGAGAATAGAGACCTTGGATGTTTTGAAGAATCTCTTTAGCATCACTCTTTATCTAAACCATCCCATAGCAGCTGCCTAGCTTGCACCAAACCTTCTTGAATAGCCGCTAGATTTGAACTCGAAATTCATTCCATTGGGATAGCAAAAGTTGGATCAGTTTACCTTGATTATCTAGTGCAACAATGCGCCTTACCAAAATGACTATTGAAACCAGCATTCGTGTTGAGATTGATCACACCTGGTGGTGGAGGTGTCCAGTTCTGATGAGGGAAGTCAGATTGGCTTCTGAAGTTTGAGGAAAGCCGATCTATTTACTTTTCCTATGGAGTAGGAAGAGATAGGGCTTCAACAGAAACATCTGTAGAATCTTATACAGAATGAGCTAAAAAGCAAAAGCCGAGGCTAGATGATGATCAAGTTAGTTCGGAGTTGTTTCCTGAAACCAGTGTGCATACATCCAATAACGATGATTCCATACATGAAGCGTGTGATGAATCTCCAGATCATAGGCGGGATGCCTCAAATTCCGAAGGTGGCGAGCAGCAGATTGGGAAAAAATCAACAAGAGAGAGAAGACAGCCAGACTACCTCAAAGATTATACGGTGCAGCTCTATCATTGTACAGTGACTTCATGCTTCTTTATTGGAACATCAAATGAAGAAGAACCAGCACGTTATGAAGAAGCCAAAGGCTGTCCAGAATGGGAAGCAGCTATACAAGAATAAATTTAAGCCTTACACAAAAATGAGACATGGGAGCTGGTACCCAAATTTAGGTCTCTAGTGGTAGTCTCCTTTTAAGAGATAGGTAAGGGAAATAGTAAATTCGAGACAGGTTCCAAATCTCTTGACCATTTCCTAGCCTAGTTTGAAGAGCACCATCCTAGTCCAGAGCTGTACCTGTCCCTATGGGCTCGAGGCAAGACACCGCTTCCTTCGTCTCATTCAAGGGAAAAATCAAAGGGGTAGGACGAAGACTGAATCAAGCAGTCCCGGGAGCACCTCATAGCTTCTCCTTTCCGATGGTGCTTTCAAGGGCACAGGGAGACAATTCCACAGTTGCGGGACAAAAGGGTTAACGTAAATAACATACATTAGGCTGAGCGCAGCCATCAGAAAGACCTCGAGATTCACCGAACAAAGACCTTATTACAAAACTCAATGAGCAGAACGCTTCGGAATGGGATCAAAGCCCGTCAAAGGTGGCTCCGTTACTCAGCCATTCTCTTAAGTATTATTCAACTTAAGGTAGAGGACTTACGGTATGTGAAGTCTACTAGCTTGCTGGTAGGCGTCAGCGGTAGGTCACTTTATGTATGTGTTCCATAGCATCATAGGCTTTTTCAATAAAAAAAAACACAAAGAAATTTCACATTGGGTATGATTTTGCCATGGTGGACTCTACAAAAAGGGATTCCAATCCCATCTTATTCAGTTGGAAGTGATTCACTCACTTTTAGAGTATGGAGAACGTGAAAAGGGTAAACTTCGAGGCCTCCGGCCGAGTCAGAATTGCTTTTCCCCCTCAAATCTCTTCATAAAGGTATCTTCCTGGTGACAGCAGTGGCAGCGGAGCAGCATCATTCATTCTAAGTTAGAAGGAAACTGAAGCTTTACACAAAAGGAAACTAAGGGACTCTCAGTCTTTTTTTATGCTGGTTCGTTGCGTCGGGTCCTGCTCCTCTAAGCGGGGACAATTCAAGAAGAATGAAGAGAGAGATTAGGTTCATATAGATACATTCACATGGAATCGGAAACTAGTAGACCTATTCTCCAACAATAGGAAAGGTCGAAGATCGCTCTTCTTTCTAGATTCGATAGTAGTCAGTCACTCGGAGCCGGAGTCTCAGTTCAGTCCTTTCTCGGTACGGCTTCGCTTGACTTGACCGGATCAGCTACGTTTACGTTTGTTATGGAACCGACCGCACTTGACTCTATTCGTCAGTGGACCAGCCAGGCCTTTTGAAAGCTACTATGATGTTTAGATTGACCGAAAGCATCTTTCCTTCCCGCTGATGAACAAGAAGCTCACTCTCCTCTGGCAGGAGGTCTCTTTCAGGAATCGGAAAATATGCAGCAATAACAATAAGGGCTACGTGGAAAAGTCCTAAAAAGCAAAAAAAGTGCGTTTATATGAGGGGAATTGGCATTTGAAAAGAGAAGTGGAAAGATAAGATGGCTTCTTTGTTCTCTTAGAAACTAATCTACTGCTCAAACCTTGTGGGATGAGTTTTCTTTCCTTTGTTATTTGCTTTCAGCGAGAGCATTGGTCTTCTGTCACCCCTAAGCAATTCCGATTGGGTTCTTTCAAGCTTAAGGTCGGCTAGAGCGCGTTCAAAGTAGTCATTAAAGCGAGCCAGGATGCCTGCTTGCTGTTCCCTCACCAACTTTCACACCGACAAGAAAGTCATCCCCGTATCTCAGGTAGTTCATTTGAGACTCTTGTGCCACGAAAGACTGCATTCGGGTGAAAAGGTCATGAAGGTATATGTTAGCTAGAACGGGTGACAGAGGACTTCCTTGTGTTGTGGTGTACCTATGGTTGGCTTTTTGGACGTGACCTTCTTGGCTGATGCACGTCAGTCTCGCTCAGTAGCTTTCACACTACCGCCTACATCAATGATTTAACATTTCAATAACGACTGAATCAGTCCGATGAAAGGCTCGTTCCTATTCCCCAGGTGTCGACTCAATGCCCGACAGAGAATGTCATGATCTAGCCTATCGAAACAAGAGACGATATCGGCCTTGATCAACATCTCTACCGCCCCCAGCCTTGCCATCGAGAGTGAAACTTTATCCAACAAGAATGAGCACTAACAAAGCAACTATTGTGGAATGGAGTGACGGCCGGTGTCCAATGCAGGGAACCACCCCTAGCCCGGTGGGTACAGGCAGGGCTTCAATAGCTAAGTTCGACCGACCACGAAAGCAAGGAATGAATTTATTGCCCCGCACAAGGATATAAGATCTGTGCTCCCTTCTCCTTTGAATCGAAGGCCTCTTCAAATTCCAAATATCAATAAAGCCGACTGTCATTTTGAAAGCTGAGTCTTCGAGAGGTCTACCGTCTACCGCATTCACAGACCCTCCTCCTATCTACCTCCTATGGGTCCGCGGATTGCTGCCTGGGGCGAGGCGTGCCTACCACTTACTGTCTGACGGACAAAGGGGCCTACTCCAAGACCCGGGCAACACAATGTTTCCTCCACTCCGAAGGTCACACTTGCCCTCCGAAAGCCATTCGTGAGAGGCCGCCCACTAGACTCTCGCTTCGAGCCTTTATTCGCAGGAGGATGGCTTGAGACCAAGATCCCACCCGATATCACGTAACCAAAAACCAACTGCCGGTCTGAGCCCGCCAGAAACCCAATTCGATTCCATTGCTTGATGTCCGAGATTTGGGCACTTGCCTTATTCCCCCAGAAGAGTTATCCGTTCCGGATTGCTCATTCATTCCGTAATAATCAATCTTCCGGGATCGTCGAAAGAAGAATTATTCCTTCCTGGTGGTAATATCCCAAGTCCGGGGATAGCTGACGCAGGAACGGATTCATGCTGTGGCACTTTCTTAGTTGTTCTTTGACAGAATGCCCCATTTCGGGACCTAGTCAGCTGCACATTCATCTCTAGAATAAGAAGGGCTTTCGGAAGAGAAGACGGCCTTTGATTAGGACTTTTCCGCATTTCATCTCAAAGAGGATCTAAGCTAACTAAGCTAAACAGTGCTTTTATCTTCCTAAACCCAAAGAGTAAGAGTAAAGCATTTCAATTTCAGGGCTTAGCTTAGGCCCCTTCCTAATCTAATGCCATGCCCAACCAATGCCGAATCCAAGACCTGGTTCACGCTTGAAAGCCAGAGCTAGTCTTCTTCCCACTGACCGCTACTAATAAGATAAGACGAACCACTACCAGTAGTCCTTCTTCCAACAGATGGGGGTTCAATAGCTGCTGATTCTGTAACAGCTTCTTCAACTAAACCTCCCCCAGGGAAGGTTGTAAGGTAGCAGGAATAGATCTACTAGGCCTTGAGTCGGGCTTGAACTCCTCTCCCCTCACTACTCTCTTTGGTTCTGCCTTGTTGAGGCCTGTAGAGGGTTCCAAACCTGCTAACCCTTCTCGCCAAGGAAAGAAGTCCAATAGCAGCTGATCAACGCTTTGAGCACTTCTTCCTTTTGTTCCCAGCTACCTCTGAGAGTGGTCACGAGCTTATTGGAATCAGTTGTGTCCGAAATGGTTTGAATAAAAAAGAGTGCTTCGAAAGGTGTCAGCAGGTGTGCGGAGCCGGAGCCCAGCTTGTTCTTTCCTATGGCCCTTCGCTTCCTCTTCCTAGAGAGAATGGAGCGAGGAGGTCCTTAGGGAAGCCCAGCGTAACGGCTTAAGTGATTGTGCATGGCTGCTTCACTCTGAAGGAGTTGCTGCAAGTGTTTTCTTCTTGCCAGCTGCTAGCGATTGAGTTCCTCAACGGCTAGCTCCGCTATGCCTACTCTCTGCCGATGAAGACATTGGAGACATATCACACTTGATATGATTGAAAGGCATGATCTCAAAGTCTGTCTACTCGCTCTCAGGATTGGCCTCAATTCCTCTCTGGATTACCAGAGACCCCAGGAATGGAATTTCCGATAGCCCTCATGCACATTTCTCCGGGTTCAAGCGCATCTTAGACTCTCTGAGCCGAGCAAAGGTCGCCCCCAAATAATCCAAATGCTGCTCTCGCTTGCGGCTTTTTACTAACATGTCGTCGATATATACCTTCCATTGTCGTGCCGATCATGTCGTGAAACATCTTGTTCACCAGCCCCCTATCTAGTAAGTATGTGGCACCCGCATTCTTGAGCCCGAAGGGCATTACTCTATAACAGAATAGCCCTTGCTCAGTGATAAACGTGGTCCCACCCAATACACCCTGTTGAGGACGTACAGTGTCTTGCACGTTCTGGCCTCCGGGATTGTTGTTTGCAGTTGTCCCCCCCCTGAGACCTATTTTGCTGATAATGGGTTGTCATTGGGATCAATTTGTGTTGTTGGACTTGCGACCACCACCTCAACTTCGTCGACCCTCAATCCTCTTTTCTTGCTCCGTTATTGGAATGGAAATGTAATGGGAGGGAAGCGTTGAGTTAGCTTCACGTAAGCGTAGGTGCTATACGGGCCCACTGTGGCAAGGTGATCAATTATTCCCACCTGGGGGCGCGCACCAGATAGATGCCCCCCTAAGACTAGGTAGCCATACTTTCTCCCCAGCGGGGATAGATTGTTGATTTTGCGTTGCCTCCACCGAGGTGTCATGGGGTTTAGGAATTCTTACATTCTATCTTTCCGAAGAGTCACTTTACAGCCAATTTTCATACCTTCACGTAATTTGAAAGTTGCTATAGACTTCTTAGCATGAGTAACAGAAGGTTTCTGACCTATAGTAGCAGTAATATCATTAATAGCAATGGCTCCGATCCTGATCGATAAATAAGGAAATCCACCAATAAGCCAATAAGTTAGGGACATTCCTGCATGCTCTGGGAGCGTGTCAGCGTGCTGATCGACGTGAATAAAAGTTAGAAGCTGCCATCCGGAGGTACTAAATCAATCAGCGAGCTCAGTCTGCAGAAGAGGCAAAGACATGGGATCAAGCCGAATCAAGGTTGGGTTGTCTACTCCTCTTCGGACATAGAGATTTGGTCCAGGAGACCTCTCCAAGAACTAACCATAATAGTTTGCCAGTTAGATTCTAGTCGACCTATCTTCTGACTTCCTTGTTCGTCAATCTACCGCCCCGTGACTTTTTTGAAAGCAAGCTCCATTCAAAGCGGTCGTTAGACCTTGCGACACAGCCAGGTTTCCATTTATTGGATTTATTCCACAGGGATGCCCCCACTCCTCACCTTGGCCAGAGGAGTTCCTCACCTTTCAATCAAAAACGAACCGGCCCCGATCAGTCCCATGGGGCTCACCCAAAAAAGGGGTTTTCTCAATGGGCCACCATTTTCATGACATGTATGCCGCGCTGATGGTCCTTTCTATCGGCATTTTCGGACTTACCGTTCTAAGGCATATTTTGAAGACAAAGATAGGGCGATGCAAGGCCGGGTTGATCCCTTGAATCCTAGTTTGAGATTACCCGGTACTCACCAGAAGTCTGCTGTGGTACCTCTTTCAAGATAGAGCTTGTTACTAAGCTAGCCCGGACGACCAAGTTGATCAATTGATTCGCGCCTCTCCGATAAGATCATCTCCACGAGCTAAATCCCCAACTTGGAACGCACTTTTTCACTCCCTTTTGGTTGGGCGCAGGGCAGCTCGCACAGACAGGTACATTGATATCGATTCATCCCTGGATGTCTCTGACCTTCATCGATGATAAAGTCAGGGATATCCATAAAAAAGGCTAGGGACATTCTCGGCATGCTGGTAGCCATACGAGGGCGGTAAACAAAGGCTCTCATCAAGGACCTCCTTCTCAGGATGTTGAACAGGAATGAAACCTCTCGTAGTGTGTAATGACTTTGTCTCATACGTCTTCTTTGAGAAAGACTCCTCGACCCGGTCAACAACTTCTCTATTTCATTCCGGCATGAAAAGGAGAGGCCACCCATCTGTGGCTGCCGAAGGAAATGCAGCATAAGTGGATGGTTTGGGAGGGCCTTCCAGGTCGGATCAAATGTAATCCCTTGAAGAAGGAGAGGAAGGAATCTATTTACAATTGAGTGTAGACTGCTGCTTACTCGAATAGTTTTGGGACTACGCGATGCTTCTCCTGGGGCGATATCTTCCCGGGTGGACTGTGGATACTTCACAGGTTGCTTCCCTTTCCCGTTATCTTCACTGCTGTGTCTCTCCTGCCTCTTCTGATCAAGATGCTCCCGAAGTTCAACCTTCGGCCCTGAGAAAAGCATGGCTAGCCTCGAGACATATTCCTTCTTCTGCGACAAATCCATTCCAAATCCAGCATACCCACCATTCCATCTAACGGCGCTTCCTTACTTAGCCGCTTTCAAGAACTGGATTGTACGAGTATCGAGAATGAGATTAGGGATGGAAATAGAAAAGTGCCCCCTTAGAGCACATCGTTACCTATATCGAACTCAATGTGTTAAGCATAGGGGGGCTGCTAACTGAAAGTTGGATCAATTCTATCCCACTGAGCTCAATAGATGAGGCTCCTGGGCAATTCTTTCTTTAGGAACGACCCGATCCCACCCAAGTGCCATCTGAAAGGATTGAATTTAGTAATTCATCCCAGTGTAGCCTATGCGTCAGTCTGCCCATTCAGTCAAGCCAGAAGGAAGCAGGCGCAAGCAAGTGATTAGGGGGAAAGCTATTCACATGAAGCCGAGAGAGCGCTTAAAGGAAAGGGTTGTTTTTGGGAAGCGAAGTGACTCTAGCCTTAGGATTTAGGAACCTAGTTAGGGAATGAAATCAGTGAAGTGCCCCTAACAGGCGTTGCGTTGGGACAGGAGCCAAGCCCGTGTAAGGGAAATCAATCTTTCCATATGATTTGCGTGAAAGAAAGCTAACTTGTTTGTATCACCATTCTTCTCTCAAGACAGACCCACTCCCACTCATTCACTCTGGTACACTGGAACGAGAACTTCACTTCCAGCCGAAAAGCGAACTGATTGCTTTCTTAGCTGCTACTTGGCTAAACATTTATAGAAGGGATCCCGCTCTCCGCGAGACTGCATTCGATTGGTATGCCAGGTTGCCTGCTGGAACCATAAACTCGTGGGCGGATGAGGATGGTCGTAGATCAATACAGGATCGAGAAGAAGGGACTGAACTTGAATGAAGCTTGGGTTGACGGGGTCGCTATCAAGGTAGAGACATCATCCGTTCATGGGAAACTTGATACTGATATGATATGAGGATGCCACAACCAAGTTGGCGTGGATCCAAGGTCATTCTAGCAACATTTTAGATGTTTATAGTATATCCGCTACATAGAATAGAGTTGACCGAACAAGGGGTCCCAATGTTCAATTAAGTCGAACTATACCTTGCGCGGTTCGAGTGGTCCCGTCATATGCACAAACAGCTGTACCGAGGGAAGCCTTTCATTAAGACCACTTCACTTCTTCATATGATGATTGATTTAAGATTTATACAATAAGCCTACGAGATGAATTGGTTGATTCCCGCTTTTAGGTTCTACCTAAAATGAAACCTTACCTATTTCTTCCGATATCTTGCTTTGCAGGACGAGGTTCCTATGAATCGATCCAATGGAGGCTGCACGTAGTTCAGGTTGAAAGGCTAGCTTGGTGACTGAGATGACTGGCTAATCACAACCAAAGAAAGTTTGCCGCTTCATTGGCTTTTTCTTGGGAAGTGAAGTTCGCGCTAGGCGAATGCTGACCAATAGACCTGAAAGAAGGCTGAAGAAGTAATGGGAAAGACAGACTGCAAGTGGCACAATTCTTGGAGCCACACCACTAACAATTGTGTAGTATTTCGGAACCATCTCCAAAAGGGAATCTCAGCTTGTTCAATTTCATTGCAGCCGGAAAGTACAGGTTTTTATAATAAACCTACGGAAAGATCCTATAATTTATGAGATAAGCCATCAGTTCCTCCTAAGCCCTCTTTTCGAACGGCAGACTTCAATAAATGTAATAAAATTCCCTGGTACTCAAACTGTTACAGGAACGGAACTAGAGATGGCTCAAAGCCATAAGGAATCCCAAAGAGAGCGCTAACAACCTGTTAAGTTGATCTCAAAGAGCCAACCAAACCGAGGTCGGTGGAAAAAGATAGGGTAAGCATCCAAACGCCGAACTAACATATTCAGTTTATCTCGCAACATATCTAGTTTATCCTGAAGCAGCATTTCTCGAAGCCATAAGCAGAGGATTCAATCCGGGCAGATTCATAATACGAGCTTCACCTTCCTTTTTCTATCAACTCGAATCGAGAACCATCGGGGTCTCACTAGCGTAAGGATAGACATACACCAGTCATAAGAAACAAGCAACAAAGCTTACTTAAAAGCAAAAGGGCCCTTGCCTGCACCCTCTATTTGAAAAGCCAACCTTCCTGGGCAGAAATATAGCATATGTTAATCATCTGTAGTATACACATACATAGGAAGAGGGGGAAGTCAAGTACCTGGATCCAAGATCACGATATCCGGTTTGGGGGCATAAAAGAAAGAAAACAAAGTAGATTCTTTGTTGAGTCAACTGTTTCATCAGAGGAGAATTAGACAAGGTTCATTCCTGCTTAGCTGCTTTGCTGCTCTTCTTCTTTATCAAAGATAGCTATTCCTCTGCTTTGATGCTTTCTATACCGGCACTTTGACTTTCTTCTACTGTCAGTCCCATAAAGGTATAGAAAAGTAACTCGAACTTAGTATTAGGTGGGAATCTTTCATGGATCCCGCCCTTCTTATTTCATTATTTCTTAATTCAATTATCACATAAACGAAATGTAAAATTATTGAGTAGTCTACTTCCCCTCGAATGATGAATCCGCTACCTCTTAATACTGCAAGGAGTACCTTGGAATTCCTAAGGGATTTACTTGTCTATAGATTGTTCCATTCGATCTTTTAGGCCCCGACTAGACCTCGATGGTTAGGCAGGCCACGACACCCTTTCTCTTTACTTTCGCCTATATGCGATAGATAGACTCCTCTAACCATGCCATATTTGCTTACGTGAACATAATTTATTTCCAAAAGATAGGTTCATTCCACAAAACAAAAAAGTATTTTTTACCCTATTTATTTGATTTGTTCCGAACTCGACCATAGATCAATTCCCTTTTCTTTGTTGGGAATGTATTTACTGCATCCCAATTCTGAGCTTCATGTTACGCTTTCCAAGCGACATGTCAGGTCTGGGGCATCCCAATTGAATTGACTGGGATGACAGTTTATCCTTCTTAATCTGTCAAATCAAACTTTCGATCAAATCACACATCGCAGTTCCCTCTAATTCTTTAAGAGGTTTATCTAAAATATTCGCAATCTAACTAGGAAGACGTTTTCAATACCACACATGGGTTACCGGGCATGCGAGTTTTATACAGCCCATTTGATACCTTCGTATCCGAGAATCGACAAATTCGACTCCGCATTGTTCACAAAATTTTGGTTATTCTTTTTCATCTCCAATTACTCGATAATTTCCACAAGCGCAAATTCCACTTTTGATAGGCCTTTCACAAAATAAGCCATCTTTTTCTGGTTTATTGGTTTTCTAAAGAAAGGTATAGGGTTTTTTTACCTCTCCAACGATCTCGCCATTCGGCAGGATTTTGGTGGCCCAAGCACTTATTTGTTGGGGAGAAACCGATCCAATTCGCAGCTGTTGATGTTTATATCGAGAATAAAAATTGTTATTCATTCTGATTAGATTAAGCTTCCTTCCTATTCACCTGGAAGTTATTCTCAGATACAAGGAAATGGGTCAGTTCCAGAGCTAAAGATCGTAGTTCTCGAACGAAAAGATTCTGGAGCATTTTTGGGATTAGGTATTGTTCCTCCAACGATCGTAGTACCAAGTACTTCCTGGCGGGCTCTAATATGATCCGATTTATAAGTAAGCATCTCTTGTCAAATATGAGCAACCCCAAATCCTTCTAGAGCCCAAACCTCCATTTCTCCTACCCGCTGCCCCCCCTGTTTGGCTCTTCCCCTAAGGGGTTGTTGTGTAACAAGCGCATAATGTCCGTTCCCATGGATTTGATCGTCAACTTGATGAATTCATTGAAATATAGAAGGCTTCCCTATTAGGACAGGATGTTCAAAAGTATTCCCCGTCCTTCCATCAAATATTCTGCTTTTTCCGGGCCCAGGGATTCGCTGTTTGTTTACTGGCTTATTTGTACCCAGCTTCATGACCCTCGGCCAATCGTCACTCGACAGCAGCTCCGTCCTAGCGTAGGCGATGGAAGTAAAGCCGATGCCTCTATCGCTTGATTGAAAGGATCAGACACTTTCCCCTACTTTTGACAGCAGAACGAATTCTATTATGAAAATAAGTAAGGTCAACTTGCTTTTGCGCCTGGAATGGGAATAAAATGAATTAGATGGACTGGACTTCGATGGGCTTTCCAAAGCTTCAAATAGATCTTAATGCTAACATTGGGCTAACCTTCACTCCACTCCAATAGAATGGGGAAACGAGCATAAGCATATTCCATCCCTCAGGGCAAATCCGTGTTCATCACAGGCTCTGCTGGGACTGGTAAAACCCTATTGCTTGAGGAAATTGAAAAAGGACTTCCAATAAGATCCAATTTGTTTGGACTCGTTAGGTTTGGCCCATTACCTTGAGTGAGGCCGAACGTGTACACCTTTTGTTATGAAGATGTGATCTTATCCACCGATGGGTCTTGTTCTAAGCCCAACCCTCCAATAATTCCTCTCTCCCCAGGGGACCTCTCAATAAATACTCAATAGAAGGAGCAGCGGCCCCTTAGTCCACAACTTCTTTATGAATAGAATCGGTTGTTTGGGTTGTACCCGCTATCAAGTCAAGTTTTTGATTTCTTCCTATGCCAAGGACTGGTAGACGGTCCTACCTTTCTACCCTGAGTGAGCTTCTTTCTTCAAGTCAACCAGGGCTAAGTTTTACCTTCACTTAAGTGCGCTTGTAGCTCGATAAGGTATTTGATTCCCTCCATTCCAAAGGACTGGTCCCGGGGCTTCCCTTTCCTAGTCGCTGGGTAGCTAGCTAGATTATGAGACTACCCTTTCCGAGGATGATTTTTTGAATTCGACATACAAGAAGGCTTCTCTCGGGCTTTCGCTTGGCTTTCCTGGTTGGACCAAGAGGTGCTAGTTTGTTGTGTGTGGCAATGAGCCTCCTGCCCTTTCTATCTAGTGGATCCAATCCATAGTATACGTACAAGAATAAGACGGTCTCTCGAGCCTAGGTGAGTACCTTCTTCTCGCCCCTTCGCCAACCCGAAAGGAAAACAAGGATCAAAGAACGTCTTAAAGCTCGCCTCTTTGCTTTCTTAAAAAGAAAAGCGGACTACGCAAGAAGAGGGGCTCAACCATAAGCCCAACTCTAATGGTGGGGGAATGTTGAAAACAATCTTATTGGAAGCGGCTTTCGAGTGAGGGCAATCGTCATAGTCAGCCAGCGAGCAATCCCAAGAAAGCCAGCTACCTAGCCTTTCTTATTTCCATCGCTAGCTTAAACTGAGGAATAATAATAGGAAAAACCCCCACCCAAGCCCCTAAGCTATTTCAATGTTCTTATTATGTCTCTTTCCTCTGTCCGGTACCAAAGCCACTCGAACTCGAATGCCTCACCCGCACCTACTTCGAATGCCGCACCAACTCCCTCAAACACAAGGGAGCGGGCACTGCTCTCAGCCTGTCGTAATAACAAAACTCCATACCGGAAGATCATTACCTTCTTCCTAGAAGGGAATATAGACATTGGTATAACAGGAGGCTCGAGAGACAGACCTCGAGCGACACATCGTAATTTACGCTAACCTCAGCGTACCATCGGAGATACTTTAGCCACATCTTAACCCATGGTTCAAGAATGAGGCAATCAAGAAAGTCCTCCCCCTAAACTGGATAAAATGTCCGAAGACCTTCTCTTTCCTTTTTATTACAAACAAAGCGAAGGAAGCA